CTCAGGCTAGGTCACGCGCTCAACCTGCAGGGTGCACCCCTGGCAGCAGCAGGTGTAGATCGAGGCAGAAGCCGCCCCCACTAGCCTCGAGGGAGCAGAAGGTACGGTTAGGATAACGCACGTAATACTACGCATTTCCTGACGCAGATAGGCCCTCCTGTCCCAAGCAGAATATAGTGGCAGGGGCACGACGAGCCCGGGCCAGAGTTGGGCACAATACATGATGTGTGCACAGCACCCGACAAATCGTGGGGAACAGGAGACCGGCCTAGGGCAACCAGCCAAATGCGCTAGGACCTCACCCGAGGAGCCTCCTCCTTCGAAGATGGCGAAGAAAGGAGTGTTGGGTAGTCGGGGAAATAATGCATTACCACGGTAATGGCATTCCGAGGGTCCGTAGTAGCGCTTCGGGCGGAAACACTCATTCTACCTGGCTTTGGGACCTAGCTCACGATCGTACTGCGCGAGACCCAAGATCTCGGATGGCGATGCTTCGGCTCGTCCCAGCGTAGCAGGCCGCGCAGCCAGCAAGGTTGACTGGTCTGACCGCATCCTATCTTAGTCTCTGCTGAAGAATTCAAACCTACCAGGGAACATAATGAAGATCGGAGATGCAAGCCATAGAAAGCGAAAATATTACGTCTAGTTTTGGGGACAGCCATTCAGACGTGGATGGACTGACCCCTATAGGGTGGCGTGATGTTATACATAAATTCACTTACGAAGGACATCATACATTTGTGGTACAATTAGGGCCAAGGGCCGGTTGTATTTTGTTCATCATCCCGGGGGTCACGTCTCTTTTAGCGCCCTCTCGGGCTTTTTCCACTTTTCTTTGGCTTCATGGCATAATGATATTTTTTTATCCCCCAATTATTATATTGATCTTTGTATTATTATTATATTGATCTTTCTATTCTGGATGTTGGTTCGCACCTGGCATTTTCATTGGGAAACAAATCCAATTCCAGAAAGGATTGTTCATGGAACTACTACAGAGATTATTTATTCGGACCATTTCACCAAATGTTTGACCTACGATTATTTGTCTCCTTATTATGCCTGAACCTGCATTTCGCGCTGCGGGTTCAGAGTTGGATCTCTGGTTTGGCAACGACGCCTCGTTGCAACAGCCGGGGCGGCTTCTATTTATTTATTCAGGAGACACATAAGACTTAGGTTAGCTCGGTTAACAACACGGCGCAAAACGAAGTTCGTTCTTAACTCTGCAGCGAATATATGCCCAGATTTAAATATACGAAAACTCTACGGAATCGGCCTGCCCAGCTGGTCAGTGAGTTTGTGTACTTAACCGAAGCTTTAAAAATTATAGAAGCTCGGAAGTGGTAAATTCTTTTAAGGAATTTAAGAATACCTAATTAACTTTAGGCCCACTTAAGAGCATCAGCTATGCTTATCATGGGGCGCTTAGCCCGAACGAACTTCTGGCTAAGCGCCGCGAAGTGATCAATTATATACGATGATTGATGACGCTGACAGTCGAAGAGGTGTACCGTAGGTACATTCGGGTTTTCGATGTCATTGATGTTTCAAATGAAAGAAAAAGACAAATACACAATGATAAATAGTGGCTGGAAGGGAAAAGCACTGAAACAATCAACTTTTAGTTTGAAAAAGAGGTCTGCCGGGAGAAATTCATCAGGACGTATTACGGTTTTTCATTGAGGAGGTGGATCGAAGCGATTGCAGCGAGAAATTGATTTTGAACGAAACACTTCGTCTATGGGCATTGTAGAAAGAATCGAATATGACCCAAATCGTTCTTCCTGGATTGCTTTAGTACGTTGGATCGAAGGGGTGCTACGCCCCGGAAAACGCTTTGCGCTTCATAATAAAGCGAAAAATCGAGGAGAGGAAAACGCCAAGAAGCTTTTTATTGTGGGTCGAATCAATGAAAACTTTCGTTCCCTTGGTCGAAAATATGCTCCACTATCTACACGAAGAAACACCGTAGACCCTATGCTCTCTATTGACGTAGTCGCGGGCTCAGAGATGCGCCGCTCCTTACCCACTTTCTTTGCATCGCTCCTTGGCCAGAGGACTTGCAACACGAGAGAAGAAAACGTGTTCGCTCCGCGTAATCTCTTCGAACCTACGGCCATCATTGGCCTCTTATTTTCGTTCGATTTTCCGCCCAGAAAAGCGAAGAGCTTCGCTCCTTCGGTTTTCTTCTCTGCCTTTTCTTATGCAGAGGTAAAAAGAGGGGCGGCTGCGACCTTCGGCCCTTTCGGTAGCTATTACCTCGGGTTACCCAGGGTAGCGGTAGCTGGGGCAAAGCCCGCTTTCTTCGCTTTGCGAATGAGAGGGGAAGAGGAACATGTTTCATTCTCTCCCGAATCAACAAAAGCATGGCGTTTTTTAAAGCTCAGAGAAGAGAATACATTTTATCAAAGCGAAGGCGGCGGCCGAAGGTGGAGGAGAACGCATAGCGTTCTCTGGGCGCATAGAATAAAACGTAAAGCGCTTTCCTGGCTTAATGAGAGTTTTTGGCAAAAAAGAAAAATCCTTTTCTTTTTCGAACCTGAGCATAGCGAAAAAAGGCCGAAGGCAGTTCAAAGTCCGAAGGATGAAGCGTGCAAAGTATATCATCGTGTACCTTTTGTGTGACCTGTTGGTCTTAAGCAATAATGTCTATTGCGAAGCGACCTACGTTGCTCCCATAGGCAACGAGAACTTCGATCGGATCGGGTGGTATCCCGCAGCTGAGATGCCCAGCTGACTCCTGGGCCGCCTTTAGAGAAGAATGGCCACCTTTGAAGTTACAAGAGCAAAAAGCCCAGGGTACAAAGCAGGATGAACCAATGTGAATGAGTGTAAGCTTCGTTGCCCGAACACAATTGGTGCTGACCACACCGGGGACCCGCTACCGTGGTAGCAAGAGAGGCCAAGATAGTGACATTTGAAAGGTTGTCACTGAGTATTCCTAGTCACACGAGAATAGAGGTCAAAAAAAAAGGCAAGGCCATAGCTCGTGGGGCTCCTCGCGGGGTATAGCTCACATCCAAACATCTGATTGAGGAACGGGACAACGCCCATGAAGCTCCGGAGACGGAAGGCCTGCCATGCCGTATGCCCATGGGTGCAGGATTCTTCAAAAAAGCCAATAGGCTTACTTGGAGACTTAAAACTTGAGCAAAGAATGGCCGAAGAGATGGGCAGAATGAGAATTCTGTATTCCTGAACATTAAGGATAAGGGCGGCCTCGGCCGCCCGCCGTTCAGGCTCTCCGATCGTGAATTGAGCCTAACCCCGGGATTCAAGTTCTTAAGAAGAGCCGTATGAGGCCGGAAGGCTCACGTACGGTTCGGAAGCCGAGCCACAGCAGTAATGGTGCGGCTTAGGTTAACACTTATATATTAGCTAGTGATCAATTGGAAGCAGGCAAGACGGTGCTGAATTGTGATTGGTCTAAACCTTTGACCTCATTCAACTACCATCAACCTGACCATAATTTGAGAGCCCATACAGACCTTCGGTTCCAAGACCACTTCGTTCGCACAGCGAATGAGGGCCTAAGGTCCCATCTGGTGGAGCCCGCGCGGGTCAGTAAGACTGCTTCCTCACGCCCTGAGCAAAACTACGCTTATAGTGGTGAGAACAATTACATACTTGATTTCTATAATCAAATGGTGGGAAATAGCATACCATTAGCCAATATACCTATAGGCACGTGGGTACATAATATTGAATGGAATCCGGGTCAAGGCGCTAAGTTTACTCGAGCTGCAGGAACTTTTGCTAAAATACTTAAGAAACTTGATAATACACCACAATGTGTTGTGCAGTTACCATCAGGTGTTGACAAACTCATAGATTCCCGATGCCGAGCTACTATTGGTATAGTGTCTAATCCCAATCATGGTAAACGTGAGCTTAACAAAGCAGGACGAAACCGGTGGTTAGGCAGACGCCCCATCGTTCGGGGGGTTGCTATGAATCCAGTTGATCATCCTCATGGAGGAGGTGAAGGACGCACGAAAGGGGGTAGACCTTCAGTGTCACCTTGGGGAAAGCCCACCAAAGGTGGATTTAAAACAGTGGTAAGAAAACGCAAAATTTAGTTCATGACACGATCTGTATGGAAAGGCCCTTTTTATGATGCTTTCTTAAAAAAGCGAAGAAGGAACAGGTGGAGAATTTGGTCACGTAGATCTGTCATTTTGCCCGAATTTGTTGGTTGCTACGCACAAATTTATAATGGAAAAGGTTTTGTTGGTTCAAAGATTACTGAAGACATGATTGGTCATAAATTTGGAGAGTTTGCTTCTACACGTAAAATCTCGAAAACCGAGATCAAACCAAAGAAAAAGGTACGATAGTTAAATATGGCACAAAAAGTAAATCCGATTTCAGTCAGACTCAATCTTAATCGTAGCTCAGATTCAAGTTGGTTTAGTGAGGGCGACCGCGTCACCGAATAAATTGCCCGCATTTCGGGACGTTGCAGATGTCCGCGACGAGACGGACACGACTTATTCTAACGCTAAAAGACCACAGCGATGGAAGGCACCTTTAAAGGAAGAACTAAGGGGACCATAGCATGTCGTGGAAGGAGCACACTGAGCCTAACCAATTCATGGGCGTGCTTCGACTGTGTCTCCGAAGCACCGTTGAATGTATATATCATGAACGCAAGGTGCGGGAGGGAGACCAAGCCTGGCGTGTTCGGTGAAAGGAAAGCAACACCACGCCTCTGTACATGCGCTTATCGCTAGCGCATGTACCCGGACAAAATCGGAGGACCTGAGCCCTAGATGGGAGCCCCGCGGCCTAAAGCGCACAGTGCTTTGACAGATGAGAGTATTTCGGTGGAACCGGTGAACCATGCATCCGCCAGCTGGTGATTAAATGCGTGGGGCAGAGGGCTCGTAGTACCTGCCTACTCATCCCCCCTTCCGTTGGGGGGGGACCTTGGATGGGAAAGCGTTGCTACGCCGTATAAGGGAAGGAGCCTATATTTACGTAACCCCCCAGGGTAACGTTGCATACTCAAGCAGTACAAAAAATAGATGGGGTCAAATCTCGGATGAGACTAAGCAACTGTAAACGAACCGCTTAAACTTATACCGATCGACTTTGTTCCCTTTGGAGATTAAGTCATCATTGAAACGGCCGGCCCCAAAAGAAAGATTTTTAGTGGATAGCCGCCGCCTAGTTTAAGCTGTCGCAGTCGCTGGCTGGCACCTGGAGGAAATAACTTAAAAATTATCGAGATCGAGTTTTTTTTACACTAGGTAATGCAAATTATACTGTTTTCAGTATACGAGCAACGCTCTCTGTAATGTTACCACAGATTTCGTCCTGGACGTTGACAGTACACCCTCTGAGTAAAAAATCACGGGACTTCTCGTCTACCTTTCATGGGGGCGCTACGCGTACCTTTGTAAAGCCTTTTTTTTGGGAGGGGGGCAGCATAGCCGCCGCCCCGCCGGGTTGTTGGCTTTACGAACTCGCCCCGAATAATTGTATATACAACATCTATATATGACCTTCGGCCCACTCTTAGCCCAACAATACAAGAGGCCAGATTTTTTTTTTATCCGCCGCTAACTATGCGTTTTATTATTGGGCTTCGCGTTTTCTTCTCACAATTGCTTGCTGCGCGCCTTGTTCTTTGCTTTTCCTTGGTTTCTCGTTGGAGGCCGAAGGTGCGTTTAACCTCATTCAGTTGCACGAAACCGCAACGAAGCTTTGAGTGCAGGGCGATCAAGTACCAGAACCACCTGCTGGGAACCATGACACCCCAGCGAGCCATAAACCTCGGTTATCGTCAATCTCAGGCCGTGTGTAATCGCCATGTTGCTAGCTTATTCTTTTGGAGAGGAAGTCGGTCGGGAAAAACAAACTTGCGAAGAAGCTTCCCCAGCAAACTTATTTGCAAGCTTCTTCTCTCTGCTGTCACAACAACCTATTTCTTCCACGAGGACCGTAGGAATACCCACCATGATGGCCCAGGGACAAATGTTAAACCTGCCGACTGCTACAAGCTCGGTGATTTGGTTTCATTTATCACACTGAAGGGAGCCTCTGATGCGTAAGTATCATGTAGGGGGAACTGGCGGCGGCTCTGGGATGTCTCTAAAAAACCGAGGGCCCAACCACCCTTATTTATTACCCGGTCGGTATATGCTGCAGCCCACCCACTATTATGCAACTTATGATTCAATAAGCTTGACCGATTCGTCAGGGGATTGAAGCGCCTTGTTGACAAAGGGCGCAGCAAAGCAATAAATCCCGAAGAGGATGATGGGACCGCGCCAGAGATTGGCCTTCCTCAAGATTCAGGGGCACGAAAAGGGAGATGAAAGAAAAAATTATAGATATATAAATTGTCTACATTTTTTTTCCCACCCTAAAAAATCTCTGTTTTACCAGAGGGGCACACAGTGCGGTGAAACCGCCTGCTGCGGCGGCCGCCTTGTGCTATGCTCAGAAGCAGAAGCAACGGGTTTAGGGGGACGGGGCAAGCAGCGTCGCTGCTTGATTGGCGAAGGAGAAGAAAGCGCGCTTGGTGGTTTTATTGGCGTAGTTTGGTTCTCAAGCTTTGTACTTAAACTAGGGTTCAATCTGGAGAAGGCTTTGATAACTCGAACTAAAGGGGGAAGAGGACTTGCAATCCAAGATAAAGAAACGAGAGGATAGAAGAGAACGCCTTCGGCCGCCCTCCCCTGGGCCAAAACGCAGAGGCGGGACGAGAGATAGAGCAATCTTCTTACCCAAAGGTGCCTGAAGACAAAAACAAAAAAGCGCTCAGGAAAGAGAAGAAGCAGGTACTTCTTATGTAGAAGAGGCCTCGATTTGCGTTCGCGGACTCGCTCATCGTTAAGCGGACTGCACATACGTTAAACATTTAGTGATAGCTGCCTGCGCAATTGTCCCTTTCTATTCTATCTCATGTTCGCTTTGCAAAGCACTTGATTCGCCGCATAATCGAGGGAACTTATGACAAAGCAGCTGTAATTGGGAGGCGGAAGTCCGACCAATAAGCTGAATGGATAACGCAAAGGACCGCCGCCTTTGGAGAGAATAGGGGCGGGCACGGGCCATAAACCTCCCATGCGAAGAAAGAAAGTGGGGGAGATAAAGGCATTCTATCCGGTAGAACGTTGAAACCGCCCGCACGGGGGGAGGATCGAGCAGATAATTGTTTGATTATTGGCGGAGAAGAGCAAGTGCACAGTGCAGGGGGCTTGCCAAGAAAGAATCAAGCGCTTTGACTTTGTCCCCTTTGCGATATTGCGGGATCCACCCTCATATAATAGGCAACTTGGGTTGGAGAGCCGTGTGATGGGCAACCATCTTGCACGGTTCGGAGAGCACTTGATTTAATTTAGTCTGCGCTGGTAGATGTCAGTTTTTCGCCTCTACCACAGCCAGACAGATCGACTTTTGACTCTATTTATTATTATGTAAAATTGTTGTATCAAGATGTAAATTTTAGAGATTATTCTGCTTCAATACGTCCACCTAGGCGAAACAAGTTTGGCTTCCGTCTCGGTAGATGTATTATTCATCATTCTCCTAAAAGGACATTTATTCATGTATTTTATCTGGGTCGACACTACCGCCAATCGGGAGGGCGACCAGTATAGTTCCTGCACGAAAACATGGTACAAGCTCAATTACGTACGAAGGCGTTGCACTTACTCATGCTCGGTAACGAACGCGAGGACCGAAGCATGTGCAATAAATAAGCTCCGTGGAGGTTCGAAGAACTTTGTTGGCTTTACGAACCAAGGGGGCTTCGCTTACCTCGAAAGGGGATAACCCAACAGCATGGAGCAAGCCTGCTCCCGGTATTAAGATGAGGTTCCGCGTTGGCGAATCGAAGTTTCTTTTGGGGCTGGCGGCTGCCCGGCAGCTAACCATTAGCACCAAAGCTCTGCGAATGTGGACTCGTGCGAACGCACGCTGCCTTGCTCTATGCCTACTGAGGGTCTTGATCGATCAGGCAAAAAAAAAGGCCTTCCCTCGACCACTCACTGCATGTAAGGAGGAGGAAAGAATAGAGCAGATTACCCATATTACTGGGGACAAGACACTAAACGACATCTTAACACAGGGCGTCCAATCTGCTGCTGCCAATTGGACAAGCCATGTAGGAAACAACGGTGAGATCTCCCTATGCTGCAAAGCCCTAGGAAGAAGTCAGAGGGCCCATACTACCTGCCTACCCCAAAGGGACCTAGCAATAGGAAAGCACTTGGCGAATGCCAAGTCGAAGGGAAGGAGCCTATGCCACTTGTCACGCCCTTGGGGATGGTTCGTCTATCTGACAAGTTTTGCTTGACGTAGCCTGCTGCCACGCCACCTCCTGTGGACCCCAGGGACGCTCGAAAGAGAGGAGATGAGCTTCTGACAGGCCAAAGGATTTGAACAACTAGTCAAGTTAGAGAGCCGTGTGATGGGTGACTATCCAGCACGGTTCGGAGAGCACTTGTGTAGCCTGCCCCGGTGTGAGCGAGGGAAACGCGGAAAACACTGCTGGGCCTTCTTCGCGTTTCTCGAATAAATAATAATTGCTTCGCGCCATGAAACGCAAAGCGTTTTCTTAAAAGGAAAGGCCTTCGGTCCTTTCCGTGCTGCTTCGCCCCTTCTTCGTCGCAAAGCCGATAAAGCGGGGCTTCGCCCTCCACGGGGCAGGTGGACTCTTGACTCTATCCTACGGGCCTTAGGGAAAAAAAATATAAGTTGACCAGGCGTATTGACGACGGTACTGATAAAAAGCAAAACGAAGTTAAGATTTGGCCCAAAAAACGCTATGGATACCCTGATCGATCACCATCAATACACAAGATTGATCAATTACTTCGAGTCAGCGGGTGGATGACCTCCGCCGAAGACTCGACCTTTCCAAGCTTAAGTAGGAAAGACGCGTTCGGGTGGAAAAAGAGTAACAAAAGAACGTCAGGAAAACGCTATGCGTTCTCTTGCTTCGGGCCGGAAAAAGCGAAGCTGCGCTCGCGTTTTCAACGCTTCGCGCCAGACACGTTTCGCTTTTTCTGCACTTGCGTCGAATGCAACGCTTCTGGCACAAAACACTTTGCGTTTGTGCCCTTTTCGTTTGCGCCAAAGAAAGAAGCGAAGCATTCTCTGCGCCCGCTTTTAAAACATTTTATGCGCCCGCGTTTTCTTTCAAGAAAACGCTTTGCGCCAGAAAAAGAAGCCAAGTATTCTTTGCGCTCGCGCTTCGCGCCTTTCCATCGAAGAATTAGCAAAGTAATTCCACATACCGTCTTCGCAGCTGTGCGTGCTTCCTTGAATTATTTGGTCATGCAGTACTTCTTTCATCTGAAGAACCAAATTAATCTCGACCCTATAAACATAGTTTCCAATTTATTAATGGCACAGGGCGTAGCTAAAACATCTACTTTGGGGAAAGCGAAGAAACAGAGGGAAAGCTTAGATGAGACAAAAGGAACACAAAGCGGGGAGTCAATTCGTAAACCCTGGTCCATATTGGATTTTGGTGCTCCCTTGCTTCTAAGGGATGCCCCACGTGGGAAATGTTGGAAGGCTCAATCTCTGTCCAGTCGTTATTATTACTGGAAAAAAATGCAATCTTTTTTATCTGATCAAACAAACACTAATACCTTAGTTAAGCCAGTCAAAATAACTTGTGTTTATAAAAGTGCTTCTTCAATTGCTCAAGAAATATCTTGTAAATCAGAACAAAAAAAATCATTTCGACAAATTTGTATATCTATATTTAGAGAGATCGAAAATTACGAATATGTTAAAGGGATCCGTATTCGTTGTTCGGGTCGATTAAAAGGTGCAGAAATAGCTAAAATTGAATGCAGAAAGTACGGTAAAACATCTTTACATGTATTTTCCGATCAAATTGATTATGCGAAAGCACAAGCATCTACTCCCTATGGAATCTTAGGTGTCAAAGTGTGGGTTTCATATTCTTGAAACGGAGAATAAAATATAAACAAAACCAAAAAAAAAGGGATAACTTGTGCTATATCCGAAACGTACAAAATTTCGTAAATATCAAAAAGGCAGATGTAAAGGTTGCAGAGCAGACGGTACACAACTTGGTTTTGGAAAATATGGCACTAAAAGTTGTGAAGCTGGTCGTATTTCATATCAAGCCATTGAAGCAGCGCGTCGTGCTATAAGCAGAAAATTTCGAAGAAATGGTCAAGTATGGGTAAGAGTTTTGGCAGATATTCCTATTACCGGTAAACCCACAGAAGTTAGAATGGGAAAAGGAAAGGGAAATCCTACTGGTTGGATTGCTCGTGTAGTGGAGGGACAAATTTCATTCGAAATGGATGGTGTGAGTTTGTCAAATGCTCAACAAGCTGCTACATTAGCAGCGCATAAACTATGTTTGTCAACCAAGTTTGTTCAGTGGTCGTAATTGGTTAGTGATAAAGAACCAACCGCAATAACGCAAAGCGAAACGAAGAGAGTGAGCAAAGACCAGGACCGTGAGGTCTTCCTCCACTATCGGCCCAAAAACGAGCCAGCTGTCGGGGCGGTAGAAGTGACGAAACCGCACAGTGGGTCAGAAATTAATTATAGATAATTATGGTCCTTGAACCCAATGGAATGGATATAGCTGGGCCGTTTATAAAAGAAGCTTGCTTCTTCGCGGAATAATACTCTCTTGGCTTTGGAACGGGACAAGAAGAAAGAAAGCGGTAGCTCACTCTCTTGGGCGCAGCTTTCACCCCATCATTTGCTGCAATGCAAATAGAGTGAGTTTAGTCGGAAAAGAAGCAGGAGGGGGCGTAATCTATATTTATTCTTCGTCGTCTGCTTTTGGGAGCGAAGAGAAGGCTCGAAGAGCGAGCCTTCGCTCGGGCGTTTTATCTCACATAAATAGGTTGGCTTTACGAACAAAGCAGTAACGCGTTAGCTATTTTCTTCTCTTGTTTTCTTTTGGGGTCTTAGAGAACAGAATTGGGGTTCTTTCCATATTCCCATACATAATAAAACGCAAAGTCATACATTAAACGCAAAGATAGTTTGAAAACACATATAATCTATATGTCGATTTTAAGCCATGAAAGACGAAATACACAGCCAACTTATGTTCACTCCAAATAGACTCCGTTTTCATTACGAAAATGTATTACGTCAAGATTCGTTGTTAAAACTTAATCATGCTAACATTATGGAAGTTCCTAGATCATGTGAAATAATAGTAATTCCAAAGGCACCCTTCGATCTCATAAAAAATGTAAAATTAGCTATGGAGATTGTTTGTGGTCAAGAATTCGTACAGACACGAAGCAGAGGTTCGACAGGAAAGTCGTTTCGATTCAATAAATTTGTCTTAAGTCCAGAGTCAGAGAGAGACACAGGATATGTCACTTACCTAGCACGAAGCACTCTACGAGGACATATCATGTATATTTTCTTGGAAAAACCTGTTACGGTAATGTCTTTTTACAATTATCCAGTCAAAATACAAAAAAACTCCATTCAATTATCAATATCGACGGAGTTGTTACGATTATTTCCGGAAATACAAAATCATTTCGAGATTTTTGAGCATATTCGAGGGTTCCATGTCACTATTGTAACTTCAGCCAACACACTAGATGAGACTATCCTTTCGTGGAGTGGCTTTTTGCAAAAAGAAGTATAGTCAGATGTCAAATCGAATTAATAGAGATCACAACCGTAGATTGCTTGTGGCTAAATATGAATTGAAACGAATGCATTATAAAGCCATTTGTCAAGATAGAACTCTTCCTGATCAGATAGTGTGACCTGTTCACAGGTCAAGACGTTGAGTCGCACCTGTGCGCTCGTTCCGCATTCATTCGCACTCGGATGGCGGGGTAAGGGAACTGAGTCTCCATGAAGGTGAAAGTCCTTTTCCCTCGAGAACAGGGTAACAGCGTGCCCACATGCCTTTGGAGTGGCATCCAATGGTGTGAAGCTGGGTCTAAAAGGGAGGAAGGAAGGAAAACCAACCCCTCATCAAGAGAACGCTTTGCGTGCGTTTCCCGCTCACTTTTGGTCGAGTGGCCCGAAGGTTCGGGCCCCGGGGGGGGAGGGACGGAAATCCCGAGCAAGGGCGTGACACCTGGCTGGAAACGCGCGAAGAGCGGCGGCGTTTTCATCTCTTCGAGCTTTTGTTTTCTAACGAAAACAAAGTGGGGCTCCGAGCGAGCCCCCCTCGGGTATTGTCTGGGTGAATGCCAAGTTGCGGTACTGCATCCCCGAAGGCTAAGCTTAAGTTGAACCGGACGGCAGGCCACTGCAGTCCTAGCTGAAGCGTCGAAACAGGAAAGCGGGGTTATATTGCTTCCTGCTCCCTAGGGGATAAGATAACCCCGCGTCCGGAATATCGGACAGAGGCGGCCGAGGGAAAGGGTTTGTCTGCCCCTTCCTGTTATTTGAGCACGCCTCCGGCGTAGAGCGGGAGCCTTACGGCCCAATCCGAAAGGAGTATGGAATCTCGGAACTGGGTAACCCTGCACACCTCTGAGGTTGCACTCAGAAGGGCCAACCGTAGGGTGGGCAGGAAGAGGATGGGACAACAAGCGAAAGCAGCAGCCCGGTAGTAATTATCGGGAGGGATATGCCGAAGTGTCCCTGCATCCAAGAAATAAAAGAGAGAGCAGCCAATAATATGTATGCTTCAACCTTCGAAGATGAAAGGCACGAACTGGCAGTGGTTGGACTGAAAGAAAAAGAAATCCAGACACGTGTCTTCAAGTTGCAAACGGTAATTATCAATCCATGTCGGGAAGGGAGAATCGAAGAGATGTATGCCCTCCAACTTCCGTTGGTAGGCCTTGGCCAAGGTTATGGCTGTGAGGATAGCTACGCGAGACAACCGGGGCCGGCGGCGGGAGTGGACGGCGTAAAAAAAAGAACCTTGCCCCGCACTCGCTTTGTTGCTGAAAATAGATGGACAATCTGATCCAATCCGCCGAATGAAAATACCAAAGCCTAATTTAACTGAACAAATACCTCTTGCTTGGGATTCCTACTATTAGTAGAGATCGAGCCAAACAAGAATTGGCCCTCATGGCCTTAGAACCTCAATGGTAAGTAAGCAAAATAGAACCCAATAGCTACTTTCGCCCAGGTCGATCCTGCCATGATGCCCTCGGAGCGATCCACATATCTATCAACTTCCAGGAAAAAGACGTAATCGACGCTGGTATAAATAGCTGATATAAATAAAGGTTTTGATCAGATTAGTCATGATACGAGAAAGAGAAACCTGATACTTATTCCCCGAATGAGAAGGCAAATAGCTTCGTGGATAAGAAAAAGTCATCTTGGTTTTGGCGAATACCGAAGAAAACCCAATCTCCCCTCCGTTGGCTGCCGACATTGCACTTCATGGACTAGAGTAGATGCTTAGGGGTTGGGTAGAGGAAATCCCCGTTCGAAGCAACAGAGGTAGAATCATCGGGCGAAGAGATAAGAGGTTTAAACTCTCCCTCATCAGATACGCCGATGATTTTGTGGTCCTCCCTCCGAGTTGAGAAGTAATCCGGCAGCAAGCTCGTGAGAATATTTAGCAATGGCTCCAGCCGATGGGGCTAAAGCTGCATTTCGAGTAAGTAAAACCTGCATCTCTCACACTTCCCAGCACCACAACGATCAACCTTCTGGATTCGACTTCTTAGGCTTCTACTTTCGGAAGTACTATGTTGGAATATCATATTGCTCCATGTTTGTTTAAACATCCGTACAAAACTATTATGAAACCCAGTAAAAAAAAGCCTGAAGTTTCACTTATTGAAGATCAAGCAAGTACTAAAATAAAGTAAAGAAGAAACGTGCCCAAGCTCAACCCGACACATAAAGGGATGGGCTTATTCTTATCGAACAGTGTCGAGCAGTGACACCTTCTCAAAATGTGATCAATTAATTATGGAAAAACTTCTGTTCTGGGCTTGTCGGAAACAAACGAGAAGGTAAATTTCGGGCAAATACCTGACTGAAGAAAATCCAGAATCAGCCACAATTCGGATTTTGGAAGGAGACTATATATTACTCTCCACTCCAATGTGCACATCCAACGACACATCAAGATTGCGGGAAATCGGTCCCCTATGACGAGGACTGGGTCCACTGGTCACTACTACGTGGCCAGAAGTACTACAAGTTGGACAAAAAAAAGCACACGTGGGTAGGTAGAAGGGGCGGCTGGTGCGCCGCCCGGTGCTCCTTGTTCTTATCGCCCGCGGACATTGTGGAGGTAGATCACATCATTTCACGTCGTCTGTAAGGCAGCACGAGCCGAACCTGCAGTTACTGCTGCATGGGCATTTATTGTCATGACCAGAATACAGCGAAGGAGCTCGCATCTAACTACCCACCCGACAGGATGCAAGGAGCCGTAAGATGGGAAACTGTCACGAGCGGTTCTGAATTGGCGGTCAGGCGGGAGACTCCTGGTCGACCATAACCGTGAAATTTTTTTTTTGAAGTTGTCTAAGTTGCCAAGAAATAGTTCCAAAACACGAGTAAGAAACCGATGTATTTTCACAGGTCGCCCCCGTTCCGTATATAAGTTATTTCGCATTTCTCGTCTAGTTTTTCGTGAATTAGCATCTAAAGGTTCTTTAATAGGCATAAACAAAGCATGTTGGTAGCCAATGGAACAAAGGTTAGCTTTGCAAGTCCCAAGAGGTCTATTACCGCCTTTCCTCCAACCTGCCAAGGAAAGAGTGGCTAATCTTACTATCTGATCATCCGTTTACTATGCGCTAAACTTTATCCACAGAGAAGATAATTGCTGAATTCGGAATAGAGCAAATCGCCACGCATAGCAGCAGCTTGGCCGCTTTCTTTGGCCAGAGGTCCTTCTGATCTTTGGCGCGCAGCTTGAAGAATGTATTCGCGTAGCCAAGTGAAAACCACCATAGTTTTGCATTGGCAAAGTATTTTTCTTAAGAAAAAAATCAACCACGAAAATATGCATACATTAAGTAATCTTATATCCAGTCTTAAAAATGCGCAAAAAAACGTGTTCTTCATTTTCCCGTGCAACTTGCGGGACATGAGACAATGCGTATAGCCGCCATAGGATAAAGGGCCGAAGGCTGCCATCCCAGCCGCCTACGGGATGCTCCTACTTCCTTCACCAGGCGTTCCTGACAACGAACAAAGAAGGTCTGAAGCGTGAGAAACAGTTACAGAAGTGTATAATACAGCATACAACCTGCTAGGAGTAGCAAGCAAGATTATTGATCAACGTAAGTGAACTGTGCGACGACGCTTCGTAAAGAGGCACTGGAGAGCTGTAATTGAATAGGGCCAACCAACATTTGTTGGCGAATAATAAGCCAACAAAGCAATGTGATCTGGGACAGGGAAATGCCCCGATCGGCAAATGATCACCGGAGTAAAGCACAAGATCGCCAAATCTTGCCAGAGAGTCAACCTGTCAACGGGGTCCAATGGGCTCGGGAGGCTTGGTCGTGAGATAAAATATCGTCCAGTGGGCAGAAGATTCGAAAAGCGTCAGCATGGGATAGGCGAGAAAAAAAAGAATAAAACTTTTATCTGAGAGCTGAAAATGCATGCCTTCGACCCACTTTTTCTTCGCCGAGCAGTGCTGACTCGAATCTTAAGTGACAAAACACCACAGACCACTGCCAACGGCCGCGCGAAAGTACTTCGGGTGAATAACTGCAAGCAGTGCGCGCGAAGGAAGATGGTCATCATGGTGAGTGCTTTGTGAGCGAACCCCCGCCAATTCGAGCGGGGAATGGAACCAATAGCTGTGGCCCGCCCTTTGGTGGCCTAGATATTTCCCTCTCGTCATGCCGTATGATGGCAAACTATCACGTGCGGTTATTTTGGGACCGCTTGGAAGGCCTACCCATCCAAATAATTCCAAAAGGATCAGCAAGAGAATAAAAAGCGCTTTCTTTTCCGATTGTAAGCATCACAGTGTCTCTCGTGTTTTCATTTCGCGTCTTTGTTGGTATTTTTGTCAAATTTTGTGCAATGAACGTTATATTCATGGATTCTCTACGTTTGCAAACGGAAGCTTGAGAATAGTGTTATTAAGGTCTAATTCTGACGGAGTAGGTATAATAAAAAGAATGAAAACAATCTCTAAACCAGGTCGTCGAATTTATTCATCAACAACTCGTTTATCAAAAAGGTAGGGCTTGGTACAATAATTTTACCAGGGGAATTTGAGACGTGATCATGAAGCACGAAAAACCAATTCGGGTGGTGAAATTCTATGCCATGTTTATTAAAAAAATAAAGTCAAGTTTATGCCAAATCCTAGAAATAATTGGAGTTGGATACAAAGCCAGTACTAACCCACAAGGCTCTATTTCATATTCAAAATTAGGATTTAGTCATGAAATTCGGATTCAAGTTGCGCCTTCAGTTCGCGTTTTTTGCTTGAAGCCTAATCTCATTCGTTGTACTGGAATAGATCATCAAAAAGTAACTCAATTTGCTGCCAGCGTCAAAAGTTGTAAACCTCCTGAAGTTTATAAAGGGAAAGGTAGACAATATCGGAACGAAATTATGCATAAGAAACAAGGAAAGAAAAAACAAATCACGCCTCATATTTTAGGAGCTAATTTAGTTTCTCATAAACAAGTAAGAATTGCCTCAACTCAAATCTTTGGAATTGGACCTCAAAAAGCAATTGAGGTTTGTGATCAATTGGGTCCCAGTGGTAACATTAAGGTCAATAAGTCAACTAACTATCAATTTGACCAAATCATCAAAATAATGAGTCAAAATCATTTAGTTGATTCGGAATCGAAGAAATCAATTCGGACAGAAATCAAACGATTAATTAGTATTAGTTGTTATCGTGGATTTCGTCATAATGCAGGATTGCCCTTACGCGGTCAACGAACTCATACTAATGCTAAGACTTGTCGCAAATTGAGAAGGGTTTCGATCAAAAAACGAGGTTGATTGATGATTTGCAACGATTCATCATTCGCAATAGTGAAGGAAAGCGAAGTGCCGATAATTGGCGTGAAGCAATGTGAAAAATTTCAAATTCAACGACACGGCTTGATTATTGGCTTTTCTCCTGCAGAAACATCGTCGTCTATGGGTGAGGCCGGCCGGCAGCTCCCTATTGCCTTGCTGCGGGCGCAGTCCGCTTCATTCGCGTTGCGGTTTTGGACCCGACCGGAGAATCATTGCATATTATTCATCCATCCGCCCAAGAAAAGCGCTATGCGCTTTCAGCGTTCCAGGACACTTTCCTCGTCGCATAGCCAAGAAAGCGCCCGCGTGCAAAGAATCCAACGTATTTTGTTTGTTATCCGAGCTAGAGAACGCTATGCGTTCTCCAAGCGCAAAGCGCGCCGGTGGCCAGAAGGAAGCAGAAAGCGCTTTCGCCAAGCTAAGAAAAGAAAAAAGAAAAAGAAAAAAGTATACCCGACCCTAGGTTATGCTTTATATAAACCGGTTTCGAATTCAGGGTATGGTAGATTTGCTCTGGAAATTAAACTTCAAACCTCTTTCGAGACTCAAACGGATAATCACGTAAGTGAGACTGTTAATCGTCTTACAAACCCCTACTGGGCAGGTTTAGTCACAAGTTTTATCAGCAGAGCCATAATAAGCGAGATCCTACATCAGAGGAGGCGGCTAAAGGGTCCCTGGTGGTTGTCTTGGTTACTATGGATGGTTTCATTACATCAACATCGTTGAGGGAGGTTTTAGACAACATTAACGGGCCTCTAAGATAAATGTATAAGAAAAGTGGTGTGGCTAGTATCGGGGGTTACGTAGAGTACCCGGAGGGGGTGTACATGTTTCTCATACTCTTGGAGGACGCGCGGGCAGTTGGATCTTGAAGAGGATAAAATATCTGCCATGGCTAATATCCACAATTTTAGGGTTGAAAGATGATAATAATTTCCTTGAATGGTTCGAATCCACTGCAATGAAACCTGCTGTAAATGTTTTTAATGAAAGTAGAGCCTTGACAGGTCTAGTATCTGTTTACAAGGGGTCGGTCCTCTTATGGATTAATCAAACTCAACAAATATATAACCACTCAATACGATTTTAAACGACGATTTCTTACTCCGAAAGACCCCGAGTACGGTATAAAAGGGAACGACGAGAAGTACATCACAGCAAAACTTGGGTTAGGCTTAGGATATGAGGATCTTTACCAGGAAGTACGTCGAGGGTTACCTCTTTCTTTTTCAAATACATGACAAAGTATTTCTTTAAAATTATGACTACGTAGCTAGAATTGACAAGGTTAGTAAGGTTGAAAGAGCGCGTTCTAAAGATAAAGAGGGCTCGGTTGAGATACAATCTTACCCACGACAACCTTGATGGGGAAGGATTTATTTCTCTTTGTGTACGAGGTACGCTTGAACGGCTGTGCTGGATTAGTAGTAGCGGAGAATAAGTTGATAAGTTGTTTAATTTTTAATTTCTCTGAGTGTAGAGGCCCGAAGGGTTATAGGGTGTGTGCATATTTGATGTTATAGAATAATTTATTTAAGGAATGATGCAATAATGAGGAAGCAGTAATTTACATGAAGAATATGGAGAAAAGCAATTTACCTGAAGAATATAAGAGAATTCATACTAGTAACATTGTCACATGTAGAGAATCGAGGCTTGACTAGGGAATAAGCAAGAGATCGAATGAAGGAGTTGTTCGAATGCATTAGTATAGTAGTAGCGAAGGAGAGACATAGCGAAGAAGGTTATCATTACCACATTGGGGTGATAAATAGTGATGCTAGCAGATATACAGCGACAAGTAAGATACGCGAGGCATTTCCAGAGTTTGAAGGAAGGCAGTGCAACGTGAGTTTTCATAAGGGTTGGAATAGTATATGTAGATATGTCACAAAGCAGGACAATTAGCCGCTTCGCTGGGGTGAAAGCTTGGATGAAGTAAGAGCACGAGTAATAAATAGCATCATCGAGTAAACGTTAGGGCCCCCCCGAGCAGCTAATGAGACTCCTTCGTTCGAAGAAGACTTGGGAGGAGCGGACGACGAATGGGGGGATAAATGCCTTCCTACAACTAAGTTCGTAGTGTATTCGCAGACTTACGTGCAACAGAGGAAACGGAGCATTTTACCCAAGTTATAGCGTACGTGCATTAGAAAGTGGGCAAGGCGTATACTAGGGAAGATTTGAGATATAAATGGCCGGCTATTCCATGGCTGGTACACAATCTATGTAAAAAGCGACACTTGAAGCAGCAGTTGCTGATAATGGGGAAACCTAATACGCATAAGACCAATCTAGTGCAGGCGCTAGGGTAATTTACGTGTTTTTTGTCCCGAGGCGATATGGATACTTAAGTAATGCGAACAACGAAGCGGAGTTGTGATGGACGAGTTGAAGGTTCTCCTATGGACATACGTTGAATATGCTATTGGATGGACAAAAGGGGTTATTCGATCGTAAGTATGAACGATGAAAACAAAGAATGTGCCTATAATTATGGTGACTAATAAATAATATCCAAAGTATGCTGGTGCTGCCCAGGCGGCTTTTCAGAGTAGAGTGTTGGTAGTAAAGTTAACAAGTGAATTGAATAATTATATAGAAGCTTGGGTCCTGTATAAGCTTGGGTATACCCTGTATAATAAGTTGTGCAAGGAGAACTTGTTGTTGCAGTATGGAGAAGCATACGTGACGGACTCGGAAGGTCAAAAAAGTGCCTTTACAGCTAACAGAGGGATCTTGGAGGAAGATAGTAAGACGATCTATCTAGGGTAAAGGCCGGATGTGATAATAGGTTACGATCCGAGGGGGGGAGATAAAGTACTTGGCACCGAAGGAAGCATTGTTGCGTTTCCCGGTGCCTAAGAAGAAAGTGGGACGCCCGAATAAATGGGTAAATGCGGCGAATAGGGTGAGGGTGAAGAAGTAGTGAGGGATATTCCGCTCGAGGGGGGGCCCCTCGGGAGCAGAAAAAACGGGCCGTAATATTAAATGAACGAGGAACAACTAATTCTCCGCTATAATCGTGTATCCTATCCGTACCCAAGTGTATTTGGAGCATCCAAAAAAGGATGTAATTTCAGAGTAAAAAGCTTAAATGCTAACTCGGGGCTACAAATAAATTAATATTGAGAAAGAGATAAATTATGAACTTCCTCACAGCAGCTATTTGCTCGTGCTTAATTTTGGTAATGTTATCCGTGACATTCAGATGTTATTTCCACATATTTGGTGCCTTAGCTTTACCTACTATTATTTTTTTTGGTTTTCCCTCAATTCTCAACGCTACGTCATTTAATTAAGATTGTTTTGTGGTTCTATTTATTATTCTTGTTATTACTCAGGTATTTTTTTTTTCTTTTCTTTATGCTTCTTTTGCTCGGGGTCTACTACTTTTCGAAAGGAGATGATCAAAAACCTTCACCAGTGTTTTCTATTATATATTTACTTTTTGTTTACGAATATAGAGACGAAGGGGGGGGACCAAAAAAGTCTTGCGTAGCAAGACTTTAGCGGAAGGATGTATCATCATATACAATGTTATCATGTTCAGTGGAACCGAGAGAGGTATCATCATATATAATGTTCAGTGGCACCGATAATTATGGTAATAAAGGGCGAAACTTAGAGCCTTAGGGTCGAGAAAATAATTTTGCATCATTCGGCCCTAAGCGGCGGGCGGCCTTTTCAATGTTCGCAGGATAGCATAAGTAAATCACCAGGCTCATAATCGGCAATGTGGTAGGTTTAATTACTTGGTTCGCGAAGCGAACCGAGTTGGGCTTTGCCGGCCCCTAATATATATTGCCTTGGGCCGCTGGGATCTTATCGTATGGCAAGGAGGAGAGCTGACCTCACGCGTTATGCCAATACTGAACGCTACACGACGCGCTTTGCTTACATTACTCTAAATCATCGCGATAAATGACAGCCATAAATCATCAAGCGAGAATTGATCATGCATCAGGCCATATATATAATGACAGCCAATAATTATCATAAATAAATCAGAAATCCACCTGGCAATAAATGAAAAAGCCTTGAATCATAGATAAATCAAACCTCTATTTTATCCTCTGGCCTTTCACCGCAGGCAGCCTGTTCACGGATAGAGTAAATGTAACTCATCAGGCTGGCTCATAATAGGCAATGTTTACGGTTCGAATCCTGGGTGGATTAAGTCCACTTCGATGGGCTTTGGCCCACTACAACTACTGTCTTGCCTGCTGGAGCTATGGGGCAGCACCCCAAAGTTTAAAGCTTCTGCCGAAGGCTTTTTATTCTTGACTTTTATGCACATCTGCAGAGACCCATTCTGTATCGATAACCGTGAATTATTGAATAGATAAATAGCCTGGCAGAGGCTAGGGTATCTTTGCTAGCCGCCAGGAAGAAAGAAAAGGAATACCTTAGAAGAAACAAGCTTATTTCTCCTCCGTAGCTCATTTTTTTTCTTGCGAAGTGTTTGTAATGCAAGCATTCTTAGCTCAGTTGGATGGAGCAACAACCTTCTAAGTTGAAGATCACAGGTTCGAGTCCTGTAGGATGCGGGAAGTGCACATTGGATAATATACCTACCGTAATGCCTCTACTTGTTTTATTAGTCCATTGGAATAGGAACACCCCCTAAGTAAGAAACATGGTTACACGCATGAATTGACCAATATCTAACCGGAGTCCTTCCTTTGAAAAAAGCCCAGAAAGGAGAAGCTTACTCATCATGGGGAGAGTGGCCGAGTGGTTAAAAGCGACAGACTGTAAATCTGCTGAAAGTTTTCTACGTAGGTTCGAATCCTGCCTTTCCCAAAGCCGAAGTATACTTCGTTTCTCAAATTTAAAGCAAAGGAATTTTTTGGGGTGTTATTTCCGGGATAGGAAAGGTAACGACATGGATACACACGCGCGAAAATGGGTTGCTTTACCACTCGAATAGGCAAATTGGTCGACGCACGTAGATGGCTCAGAAGCATCTCCAAGACACCCGAAGTATCCTTTTCTTCAAAGCCCAAGCCAATGCGAAGCAGGAATAAATTTATCTGTGAATAGCGGATGCTAGCTCTACTACCATTCTTTCATGTTGGTAATACCGTCGTAGCAAACCATACAACGGCAAGAGCACGCATGGGTGCCTGAAGATTTATGAAACACTTTATACCGGGCCAACGGCTAGTGACGGAGGTGTTTATTCACTAACGAGTGTACCCGAATGGGGTGAACTTGCAAGGTTATAAACCTTCCTTAAATGACATAAGTGAATGGTATGATCCAAAACGTGGACGGGTTTTGGTTAGTCTTGGAAATGTCGACTGGGAAAAGTATTCTAGGCAAAAGAGGATTTACTCAATACTCAAATAATGCAGGATATGGATGAATCGGCCGGCATATTCTATTCCCAAAAATAATCTTTGGCTTCGGTACAAGCTAAAATTACCTATCTTCACTATCGAACACGAAATGGAAAATACTTTTTCTAAAGGAACCTAGACCCGAAAAGCTATGCCCTTTTACGACATAATAGTATTCTTTACGAAATAAGTAAGAGGTGCCAATTTTTTTTTATATGAAGTTGGGTCGGACTACAAACGTAAGCGCGGGAGGTTACCGTGAATAATTCACTGTGGGTAGCCCGGGCCGGGGACGGGACTAATTGCGAAACAGGGGAGTCGGCGGCCCCGGACAAGCCGGAAAACGCGTTATTTATCCACCCTGGACCTAGAGGCTGGAAAGCTTCGAACCTCATTTGGTAGGGGTATGGAGACCGTAATGCTATCCAGAGAGTGGTGCATCCGATCTGTGACGAGTACGGCTAGACGGGCCCGAAGTCCCACATACATTTTCGCGGGCACCTCTAGCCGAGTAGCAGATCGGTCATAATTGAGCGAGGGTACAAGCTAAACTCAGATTGACCGGACTATCAAGAACCATCACCTGGGCCGCCCCACGGGGTGGCGCCGGCAAGCTTGGAAGGGGGCCGGATGGAGGTTCTAAGTGGAGTGAACATTTGACAGATGAGGGCCTCTCACACAGATCTCTGAGTACACCTCGTCAAGCGAGTAGAACGGGACGAACAAAACTACTCGACTAGACTTGGGGTTGGGAGCGGTAACATGTATGGTTCTCTGTTTTGAGCAGCGGACGGAGATGGCCGCTTCTCTCACTCTCGCAGCACAAGAGTGCTTTTTCTTTTGAGACAGAATGGAACATTTACACGTTATGGAGACGTGTTTATCAGGTATAATTGAAGGGTATGGAGGCATCTTTCAGTTCGCAACCCGCCAAGGTTTATCCATTATACCCAGGTTCTTTTCCGATTTAGTGTTGGGGGCCGGCCTCCTCGTTTACTACATATAGTTGCTTATACTACTTAGATGATCCTTCATCCACGTACTATCATCCAAAGGACAAAGAAGCCGTCAGCAAGCTTTTATTTTGTTTTTTCGTTTGCTCGAAAACAACCTGAAAGAGCACTTAATAAAGCTCTATCCAGTGATTGGCTCGCACCCTCAAGCGGAGATTACTAGTATACTGATTAGTGAAAGAACAAAAAAGGGTGGGTTTAACCTGACACACGATCGTGCTAATAGTAAGATTGCTACCCAACTTTATGAGTCTTCCTCCCAGAATGGCGTACGGAACCAGACGCTGGAAAAAGTCCGTAAGCACTCTGCCTTAGCCCAATATTGTAAACGGCGGGCGGCGGCCTCCCTCTAATGGCTCTAGCTAGCTATCCCCCAACGGGATGGGAAAGCTCCGTCCATAAAGAGATGATCTATTATAAGTAAAGAAAGCGACCAGAGGATAAACAGGTGTAACAAGCCGCCCGCCGGCTTATCCTTCCCACATTTCGTTGCGTGTGAAGTAATGAAGTACCGGAGCCATAAAATACAGTAATTGGACCGAAACGAAAGAAATAATAAATAATAATTTATGATTTTTTTTCTTCTGTGCCCCTGATCTATCATAAGTAGAGGAAATCTCTATTCTAGCTAGAGATCATCTCTCCTAAAGGGAATGGAGAGCGCGGGGCTTGAAGCGAATTATCACTCAACTACACCTGGGAAGCGGCATCATATCAGTGGAACAGCAGAATCATAATCTGCATGTCGGAATAGTTTAGTCGGTTAGAACAGCAGAATCATAATTCGCACACGGGGGGTGAAAATCCTTGGATAGTAACTTTATGATCAATCTTTTACCCAGGCGTAATAGGATACGAAACAAAACAAAAAGAAGACGAATCAAACAATTATGTAATATATGTTATTTAATAAAAAACAAACCCATCTCTAGATAGGGGTTTGTTTTTACTTCGATTCGGTAGGGACCTCTCCGTTCTTTCACGTATCTTCGCACCTTTGTTTACTTTGCCAACAAAATTTGGTCCAAAGAAACGAGGATTAACTTACCACTTCGCTATTGGTAATAATAATCTTACCCCATTTTTTTTTGCGAGCTATCTCTTCTGGGCTCTTTAATTAATATTACTGCCTTTTCCATACTTGGATATGTCTTAAACCTTAACATCCTCCTGAAGCGTCGCTCCCAGCAACGGGTGCCAATGCCTTTGGCGACTACGTTTGGCCACTACGTTGGGAAAGCTAACGTAGTCCTACAGCCATGCCTGTGTTTGAGAAGCTTTGGCTAGCCCAGAGGCTGCTCTGTAGGTATTAGCAGTTCGTCGATCTGCTTATGCGGGGTTTAGCAATGCTCGAACTTGTTATCCTATCCCGGGTGGTTGAACTTGTTGCTTAGCGGAGCGAGCTTGTCTGAATCCTCATAGTTCAGCGACCTGATTGTGTTGCTTTGATGTAATTTAATTCCTAGTCGTCAAATTATGTGCCATCTGTTTCTATATTTTATGGGTGGTTAGGTGACTTTATTTTTCTTATATAGAGGCGGGTCGGCTATTTTAGCCTCTTTCTTGTACGTTCATTTTTTGTTCTCTCAGCTCCCTTCGGTCGGGCCTGTGGTGCATAAGCTATGTATGTGATTTGGCTGCCTCTATTACCAACGAATATTACGGAGGATAATATGTTTCCTCAATTAAAATCATATTTTTTTTCACCTACCCTTCGTTTTTAAGATGTCATTCTACATCTATATTATTTATGAGTGTTCTGTTTTGGTGGTTCAGATATTTTGATATCAAGTTCCCCGAGAATAAGCCAATTGAGATTTTTTTTACTTTTTTCGTCATTTTTTATCCTCACTTATTACATTATGCAGATTGTAAAAGTAATAATTAAACCTTCATTACCAGGTATAAGCCCTTACCCGAATTCTCTCGATTAAATTAAGGACGCCCCTCAAAATATTTAATATCCGGTGCACTTACTAACACCGCACCTGAGATAGATTATAGCCTTGAGTTGGTACAGATAGCCACGGAAAGAATACGCTCCTCATAAACTAGAACTATACCTTCCCCGATCCAACTGCGTCCGGGCTATTAAACTATCCCAAATCCTTTGTTGTATAAGCTATCCCTATTCTTTTTCGTATAAGCTCTTCCATTCTCCCTATCTCAGGTTCGGGAACGTGCATCATAGCTACTGAGTATGCTCCTGATAGATCGCTAATCACGCAACTCCTTCTTTTATATCAATCCCATTACTATCTGCCCTTATTCTAAGGAAGGCTTCCTTCGCTCAATATTCGGAGCGTGGATACACCCCGAAATACTCCGGATAGGGTTGTTGTTTTCCCTTTCTTTAGATATTCATCCAGGTATTGCGCCGCTTAATGCTGCTGCGTAGAAGACAAGAATTTAGTAATTTCCATCTACGGATGAATGAACATTCCGATTATGTTTGCCGTAGCCCTTTGATTAGGCTTTTACTTATTAGCCTTTGGTTCAGCCGACGCGTCGGCCTTGGCCCTTGCTACCCATCGCCAGGGGTTAATAATATATCCGCCATAATTTTATTCGTTATTTCTTCCTGAAGCGCTATTATTATCTTTTGCATTTCCTTTCCTGTTGTGTGGGCGGCTCTATCTCGATTACTGTTGTTCCGATATTGTTGTTTCCATTTTGCCGCCTTTCTCTATTGGAATTTGTTCGCGGAGTGAATCAGAATAAAGGTGGCTCTAAAGCTATGCGTTCTTATGCGTTTTCCCGGAATACTACCAGAAGCTTCTAGCAAAATATTGTGAAATTGCGGTCAGAGGATACTACGCTAATGGCTACATCCTGCTTGCCTTTCTCAGGTGCAGCTGTAAGGGCGCCGAAAGGCATACCATGTCCCCGGCAATGATAGCAATGTCTCGAGCTCTTTGTTTTCGTTTTCAAAGCCTTTTTCCGAAGGCGGCTCCGAGGTGGACGGCCCTATCTAAATTGGATAAATAACGACTTGGGCGGTTAGTTTCCGGTGCCAAACACCAAAAATAAATAAAGTAAATTTGACACGCGTAGTCCTGTGAAATACAGAAGGAGAAGGCCACCCCTCTGCCTGCACTGTTTGTAAGTTCCTTGTTTTAGGGAGTCGATAATCTGCCGGAAATCCTCAGAAATAATGGCATCTTTCAGCGGTCTCCTTTTAGCTTTTCTTTTCTTTCCAAGGGTTTTCTGTGAACCTTGTACTTGCTTCGTCGAATTTGATCGACGAAGAAAGATCAGCCTGTTCCCTGTTTTTTTACTAGTTTGTTAAGGACTCCAATCTTATCACCGACAGCTTGAACGTCTGCATTTGGTTCAGTTCTCTGACTCGGAAGGAAGAACATCCAAAATCCACCCTCGGCCTGACTTATTCCGGATATCCCGGAATCTTTCTTTCCGTTTCACGGTTGTATATAATAAACAATTCTTCTTATTCCAAGTTTTCTTAAAGTTTGGATTTTGCTAAAATCTTATCTACACTTTTGGAATACGGAATTGCAGGTTTCATGTGTCTTTCTTTATTTCTACTATGTATTTTTTTATGTTGCGTTGCGAATTTTTATGTTACGAAACAAAATCCTTTATTTATATTTATAGTGAGTATTTGAAAGTTATTATCTCGATAAAAAGGACAAACTTACATATTCGCAATTGGGTCAGGCTACGCTTCATAAAGTAGCTTTTATTATTTATTTATCTGATGTCGTTTACTCTTAAATCCAGCTTCCAGGCATGACTTAACATAAATCGGGATCGTTTTTCTTTCATTACATTTGGTTTGTTTTGAAAAATATGGTTACTAAAGGCATGTCTTAGACACAGTCGGGAGTCTTTCACAAAAAAGGCTGATATCTTTCTCTTATGATACTTTTAAACATCATCATAAGTACTATGTGGTTTTTATTTTGGCGATTGCTTATAGAAACAAAAGTATATGCGTTTTTTATTTCTTCATTTCTTGATGACGTCACCTCCTAAACTTGTAATTCTTTTTCCCAGTTTAGCCTCGATTTCAGCGGGAACGATGGATTACGTTACGCTCGTTGCAATCTTTTCTTTAAGTGTTTCATAATCTATGTGCGGTTTGCATGCGTATTTTTCTTTTTTTATTCCTCCCATTCTTCGAATTTATTTGAATCGTGAGACGGGCTGTGCTTGGAAAAGGAATGTTCGAGACTGCAATTCCAGGAGAGAAGAGAACGCATTCTCTGATCCGAGCTCCAGTTTCATTGGTGTAGTATTAAGTTCGGCTAGGAGGCTGAAGCATGTGTAGTAGGCGAGTGTAATCATAAGGCGAGGAGCGAAAAACTGTAATCATGACACGGCGCAAAAGCAAAGCGGCCTTTTATTATTAGCGGGCGCAGCCGCTATACCACCAAGCCGCCCCTAAAGTTCGGAGCGAAGCTATTTGCGTTAGGTCATTAATTTATTAGGGCAAGCCCTCGCTCGCATTGGGGGCGCAGCCATCTAAGTCTGGGGTGAAGCCGCTAGGCGAAGCCAAGCAGCTCTCTCATTCCCGGGTAAATAAAACCGATTGGTTCGTCGGTTGGTGTGGACCTGCTCTGCTGCCTTTGGCCAGGAGAACGTTGCGCTGAGCAAGCAGCAAGTCTTGGCCCGTGCCTGCGGCCCCGTTTTCACAAGGATTATTGCTTGAAGAATAATCAGATAAGAATACTCGATTAAGAGAGGAATAATCATGTATGAGGTGCTGACGCAAAATCAACTGTGTCCTGGGGGGGCGCCCGCTTGGTTTTACCTGGGTTTATTGGATTAACCGCGTCACCTATTCTTTTTGGCTTCCGTCAGCTAAGTGACTTCCCGATCCGCTTACCACCTAGCCTAAACGGCGGCTTCGGTCAGCTAAGTGGCTTCCCGATCATCCGTTTTCTTCGGCTAAACTTCGGTCAGCTCTGTACTAGCTTCCGCCTAGCGGCTTACTTCGGCCCTCGCTTTTTTGGTGGGGCTACGGCCTGGTGGAAGTCAGCCATCGTTTTTAACCCGTCTGCTTCGGCTGACTATCGGCCTTAGCTTTGGGGCCACAGCCTGGAAGTAAGCGGAGGCCCGCCCCTTGTAGTAGAATAATTCCCGGCTTCCGCTTCACTGTGAGCCTTCGCTTTAGGCTACGTGGCGGCGGGATACGAATCCGAACCGTAAACACTCGGATTATGAGCGGATTAAGTTACCAATTACTCTCTTCTGCCATACATAATAGGAGGTGCGCATGGCGCGGCGACTAACCCCTAAACCCCAGCGGTTCCAACAAATGAAACTGAATGAGTAGCTAATAAGTGTAAATCTTTGGCCGCCTTTTGGGGCGAAGCGTTGAGTTCTCGTTTGCTCCGTCCTTAAGTAAGTATCCTCAGGTGATTTTGCTTTCCTTCGCGTATTTAACAAACAATCAGGGCTACAGTGTACAGATCCATATAAACACAATAGCCATAATAATTATTTGAGCCAAGGAGGAGAATCTTTGGTATTACTCGCCAAACCAGGGTGGGTATAATCCGATTTAGACGAGGCTTCTTAGATTTTTATTTTATTAGTTTAAGGAGCCGCAAACAAAGAAAAAACAGAAAAAAAAGATGTAAAGAGACAAATAAATATCAATAAAACGAATATTTTACAGTACACCAAAAACACCACCTCAGAGTTCATGCATTCAGGGTTGAATACAGCCCTCCACCGCGAATTGTCGTCAAGAAGCGACTCGAGTAAAGCTATCCACCACGGCTCGTCCGCGAGTTCCCAGGGGGAATGTACACGAAAGCCGCCATAGCTGTGTCATAGTCAGAGGGGTCATCATGGCTGCCAGATGGATCGGCCTCGTCGCGGCCTTTATCCTGTTCGTCTCTTTTGTATTCATACTTGTACTTTAGAGCGGGTTATTTGAGAGAAGACCATACAAAAGCTTACAAAGCCTACTTAGGCTGAAAAAGTATTGGCGCCGGCGTTCGGCATCGAGGAAATTAACCGGAACTATTGCATCAGAACCCGAAAGGATTTATCTGTCACATCTTCAAATATTTGCCTAATGAAAACTCAGAATAAGATTTCGATAAAGTATCCCAAGGTATATCATGAAGAATAAGATATATTATATCATGACGAATAAGATATATTAGAGTACGACCGGGAGGAGGCTGATCGTCCAACGACGCACCTACTTACCGATAAAGCGGCGGATCAAACAAATACCCAGGTCCCTTTGGGAGATCCAGCGCCACAAGAACCAATTTAGACGGCTCCAACTCGCCAACTCTCATAAGGAACGGGTACGTGGCTGGAAGGCACTTCACTAGTCGATTCTACACCAGCGTCACTGGCCGTGCTCTGGTGACGACGTGCGGTGTCAACTTGTTTCTACCTCTACCCACCACATGGGGCGGCGGCTTTGGCGGATAGCACTTAATCCACTGCGCATAACACAATTCTCTGGAATTAATGAATGGAGTCTACCCGAGTAGACTGGAACCATAAATTCATCTTGACCACCACCTCCTACTTACAAAGCTTTGCTTAGGTGATTGTTCCACGGAAACAGTATTGGACGCCGGGGCGGCGTTACTAGCCGTTCCTTCGCCAAAAAACGCAGGACACTGATGCGCGAAGCGCTGGTAAAAGGGCCAGCGCTGGTAGTATAAGTAGTAGACTGTATGATAGCTTTACCCGGGTTGTCATGGCTGCCAGATGCCTTCGGCCTTCGGGTTCATGGCTGTCATAAGGAGCTATTAAGCCGATTTATTTCATCCATGACTTTAAAACGTTCCTCCGGGCGGCTGTCGGACGACGGACGACTCGCCCTCAGCAATCAGTATTGCTTTGGTAGCAGTGCACAATAGCCAATGAAGCCCTTTCCGAAGGAAGGTGTCTTTTATTTAAAGGTAACTGGCTCCGCCGGCTCCATCCCCCCAGAGGCTAAACCCCCTCATAGCAGGATCCTTCATATTATACAACAACAGGTTCGAAGAATGCCAATTGTACCTTGCTCGAGATCGAAAGATAACCCAGAGAATAGATAATTTGGTGACTGTTTCCATTGCTTGTGTGTCACTATATGAGCGTCTCAACTTAGGCCCAGTAGGCTTCGAATCACAGCGAGCTAATTTCTCAATAAGCTTCGGATCAACGAGGGCTGCTGTTAATCAATTAGCTTCTGTATGTCCTACGAAGTACTAAATTGCCCCCCCCCAGCATAACTAGAACAAATAGACCTTTGGATATTAAATCCCGGTACTCAAAGCCAAAGCCCCAGCTAAACCGGAGGGACCGACCGGGCAGCAGAAGAACGGTTTGATAAAAAAAAGATCAATAATGAAAAAAGTCCGCATAATGAATAAAACTATTCGGTATCATTATCAGAGGAATAACTGGAGGAGGAGTCCCCACCGGAATTGCAAGGCCCCTTACTACCAGTAAGCAATAACTGCTGAATTCAATAAAAAGTCCTGCCTACGTACAATCAAGGACATAATAAGTAAAAAAATTGATAATATTGTACGATTGAATCGAATCGCTTGGTCACTGCTGATTTAACCAGGAAGAATTGACTGGATAAAGCATGGCCTTCGGGTTGATTAATCTGGCTCTTAAATGGCGGCCAAGAATACGCGTAATAAGAGCGAAATAGAAGAAGGACCTACTTACACCTTTTGTCCAATAGTAACGTAATTCCCAATCAATATGAGCAACTGCTTCGAAAGGGGCCGGAGGCAAAACGATTTGATGCGACATCGTCTACAGAGAAGCCCGAAGTCATGGCTATAGTGTTGTATCCTACTTACTACAGGTATGGCGCTAGCTGAGCCGGTAATTACTGCAGCTCCCCAACAAAAGCTCATATGCCACTTGGGAGTACGTATTCTAGAAGGAGAAAGCGGTGACGATCACTAATAATAAATGACCACTCCCATACACCAGACATATCCCATACTTCTCGCTTCCACCAGTCGGCGGATGGAAATATACCAACTACCGAACAAATTGGAGTTATTTCATCGTAACTTGTTAATATACGTATGCGTGTATTATAGTCAACACTAAGTAATTTATAAACTAGTTCAAACCTTTGTTTCCGAGAAGAATAATCAACTTCGCAAATCTCGATCAAAACTTGAAAACGTGTATTGGTATGATATTTCAAAAACCATAATAATTGGAATGGGTACTCCGGATTGGTATATAATAGATTTTCTTGTTTTGATGTTTGACATTGATTCCTCCGTTCAAGTCAAGTAGCTTTCAGAAATTTGAAAAACAATTGGTTCATAATTTAATTGTACTCTTTTTAACATATCTTCGTAGAAGAAGATATAATTCCATCATCTGAACCAACCAGCGAAGTAAAGTATAGAAAAATAATTGTTTGGCTTTTAATTAATTTTTTTTTGCTTTCTTCGAACCTTTTCCTTTCGCCAAAGAAAGGGCGTAGCACCAAATCTTGCCCACCAGTAGATAGAATACGAATAAGAATATTTTTTTAGGCCACCCATGATGAATAAATAAAATGAAAATAACCGACCGAACTACGTATACTTTTTGGCCAGTACTAAGCAGCTGCTTAAAAGCCAAAGTGACGCTTTTGGGTGGAATGGCCCAAATATCGACGAATACCACATATTGGTAAAATAGTACCTATAACGGCATGAGAACCAGAAAATACTGTGGCTTATAAAGAGGTATAACCTGACAAATCGTGGTAAATAGTGAAAGGTGCTTCTATCCACATATCCCATTCCTCGAAGACCAATGTATACTAGAGCCAGCCACGAAGAGAATCTTTGATTATTTATATGTAAAATTATGTAATTTCTTCGAACCTCATGTTGTGACTAATAATGCCGAAGCTCGGAAAAGCTAATTTTTCCAACCAAAAAAGGCATTTATCGTCATATAAAGAGTGACCGTATTGATCTCATCCTTAAACAAAAAGTAAAATGATAATAAAAAAAACCTGTGAAGGTTTTTATTATCATTTGTTGTTCAGGCGCAAAGCAGCCTGTCGAGGAATAAAAAAATAATAATGAGTGGGAACAAAAACTAAGATAAAGGCGCAATATAATCATAACCATCAAAACTGTCTTTGTAAAAGGGTGTAGCGCGGATAATTCGCAGAGAGAACCTCTATAGGAATAAAGTTTAAGTCTGACTGAGCCCTGACAAAAAACCCTTGGACTTCCATACTTAAAATTGATAAGTAACGCAAGGGTTTAGTGGAACAATTTTTTGCGCCTTCTAGCACAACAATTTATTTTGTTGTTTATATTATGAAAAAACCATGAGGTTTGAAGAAAGGCTCGAACGATTTTTCAGAATCATTCGAGCACGAACCCTAAAGAATATTGAAACACAAATAATATTGAAAACGCCATCGTTAAGGCAGACAAAGCAGTAGCTTCAGTTGAAGCAAAACCTGGAATAGCATAACCAAATAATTGCTTAGCTAATGATGGATTTCGCGCAACAGAATGAGGTTCGGATAGGGGTTATTATCACGTTGCCCTTTAAAGCAATCAGAAGGTACCCATGATGCACGAAGCCCCCCCCCCGAGAGAACCGTGCATGATAGTTGCCCATCATACGGCTCCTATTTTTTTTCCATATCTTACTAGTTTTCCCTATTATTTTGCCTAAGTATTTGCACCGGCCGTATCTAAGTTAAGGGTCAACCCCGGGTAATTGTAGACTCTACGTGGAAGGCATAGTAGTAGTATCTATCAGTGCCAATTTGTAGCGTCCATACCTGTATCCTTCTGCCGCCCTCGGCCTGGTACGATTCCGTCTCTTCCACTGTCCAGACCTTTCCGAATATGCTGCCAATGGTACATTTCTATGTCATCACTCGCACAACTGGCGCACCTGCTGCCACGAAGAAGAGTTGACTACTAGGTTAGCCGAGATACTCAAGTCTTTTTGGTAGGACATCATCGACAGCATCTTGTCGGATGTCGGTAAGGAACCTTTTTCCCATGCGAGCTATTGTTGGGGAACCTGGATACTTGGCGATTACCTCGCCCTCTCTGCTCAAGGCCTGCGGCCCCCTTGTGTATTTGACAATCACCTTTTTGGTGCTACATCGGTGCTTACTCGCCAGTGTGAATAAGGCTGACCATCTTACCTGGTAGTCCACCAGGCGTCGAACCAGATGAAAGTTGTCACAACAACGGTAGTAGCTGAGAAGTCCATGGGCTAGGGCTGAATAGTAGGACACAATAGCTTCGTCCGAGTAATTGAGCATCGAAGTTAGTGTGGTGGGACGAGCTTGTGTAGGCTGGAGTATTCCTTTATTCCGTAGTTTCTCCGTGATCACCTCCATCGGAGCCAAGATACGCATAGGTGACACTCTTCTCCCCGTATTTGTCGCGATAGATTTACGAACACCAAAGACAGAATCCATATTCTTTTGAATATTCTTTTGGAATCGAAAATTACGCCAGGTTCGAATAAACTCATCGTCCAAGTACTTTTCTAAAAGCCTTGTAAGATGTGTATGGGCCTGCAGGATCTCTTCTGGAATTCCCGTACAAGATATGTTCGGAAACACATCTTTTTCCCTGGACAGGAGGTGCTGGACCGATTGTCTGGTTTCACCTCTGTCGATCTTTTCGAGGAGGAAATCCCTAGCAACCCTTCGTGCTTTTGTAGACATGGCATGTTCCGCAGCTCCCCAAGACGAAAGGTTATGTCTAGTCTTCCTCAAAGCCCATGTCCATGCACAAAGGGTTAGGTCCTTCAATTGATGGTCCCAACTCTCCTTCCGTATCTCCGCCCATTTATTAATGCGGGTCTTGCTTCGGCGGCGCTTTTCTATTCCCCTGGAGAAGCGTCTGGGCCATCTGCTGGCCGGGAGGGCTAATTCCATCCCAAGAAAGATTACCGATCCGCTAGCTATGTGCACATACGACGCCGAGCCTACTTCTAAGTGTAGATCGGATTTCAAGAACTGCGTAATCCTTTCTTGGATTCTCTCGACCAAATCTCTCGAGCCCGCAATACCGAGTAGAAATTCATCCGCGTAGCGCACGTACCGCACCTTTATCAAGCTTGGGTCCTTGTAGTTTTTATGTAGCAGGGGCAAAGCCCGACAGAATAAACCCGATTTTTTTTTATGTTTATGAGCCGCCTTCGTATTTTTGTGTTCTTGTTGGATCCTATCTATCTCCTGATCGAGCTTTTGTGGGTAGATGTTGCATGGTAGGGGTGACATGACGCTATCTTGTTGTAGGACTCCTGCTTTAGGCAAGGGTTCTACTCGGTAATCATCGATAACCTCTGCCTTGAACAACTTCAGTATCAAATCCATAAAACGTTGATCATGGATTTCCTCCTGGATGATTGAGACTAGGCGGTGCCGGTCGATCGTGTCATAGCACTTTCTAATATCAAATTCAAGTAACCACGGAATTTCCATCCGAGTGTTTTTGATCTCCTCGAGCGCCGTGTGGCACCCTCGGGACGGACGGAATCCATGGGATGAATTGGAGAAGAGCGGCTCATATATTCTTTCAAGAGTCATATGCATTGCCTCTTGTACAATCAGGTCCCCCCCCAGGTGGTCCCCCTCTCTCGTCAATGGCCTACTTTCGCCAAGTTTTGCTTTTGGGGTTATTCTATAAGCTAGAAAAAAATCTAGAGAAAAAGCTTGCATGGAAGAAGCTTGCATCTTCCCTCCCAGCCTTCGTTCCTTCTCGTGACCTTGGCGAATGAAGGCGTGCAGCTTTTTGTTTCCATAAAACGCAAGCGCATAAAACGCTTCGCGCTTTTTGGTGCGCAGCGCCCAAAGGTTCGCGAGAAGGAACGCATAGCGTTCTCTAACACGCAGCGGAGAATAAAACGCAAAGCTTATGATGGGTTTCGGTAAATTTTCTGGTCCGACCTGTTGAAACACATAAGAACCCCTTGTAAGGCTTTCTTGGGCTTTCCGGAACCATTCTGGGTTAATACTTTCTGGTGTATCTTCCTTAAGACCTTCCGGTGTATATTCCGCCGGGCCCTCTCCGGGCGTCATATTGCCCGGTTTCGACTTCAGCTTTTGGTAGGCCGCAATCAGTACGTTGTAGTCTGATATGATCTCTATCAGGTTCTCAAACTTCCCATTAGGTCCACGAGTAAGGTTGGTTAATTTCGCCAGGCAAGCAGCACCGGCTTCCTTTTGCGAGAAAAAGCCAGAACTACATTCCTCACTAAGGTAAAAGTCTAGGTAGTCATTATTACCACTTCCCCTTTCTGTGGCGGGTTTTCCATTCATCCCCAGATGTGTATTCCTGTCACCAGTACCATCTTTGTAGCTGTCATCCTTGCCAACCCGCCCAGCCTGAATAGTGCTCTCTAGGCCTAACCGACGTAAGTCGGTGACCACGGATTGTTCATTCCTCCCTAGGGGCTCCCTTTCACCGTTGATTCTCGGTGTACTTGAGTAGGGGCGGCAACCCGTGATGAGAATAAAAAACCCCAGTTCATAATAGGAGCGGCCATTGTCGAGATTAGTCCACCTACACTTATTAAACAAGCCACTTTCCAGACTCCGCGGCATGGCCTCTCCTGAGGAGTAGGCGGAAGTTGGATTACTGCCCGGGGCCCCAGCAGGACGCTTTGCGTCATCGGGTTTCAGATGCGAAGCTCCGCACATCAAAGAATACCGATAGGGTTTGCCCCCCCAGTCAGAACCACACGTGCAAGTTTCCCCGCATGTGGCTCGTCCATGGCAACTTATTATTCAGCTTTTGCGGTTTATCAAGTGCTAAGTGTCGAGTTGAGAGATGCATCCTTTCTTGTCTCCGAGACACGGGTCAGTGACCCGGACACAACCTTGATTAGTCAAAAACTGGAAGGTAGCAAAAAACTGCATCTTGCCGTACGAGCAATACGCTAATTTACTCCTTACACGGGGCACCACGCAATTTCCCGTGCACCTCTACCTATGGCAGCGGTTACGGCATGGCGTGATCTGTTTCATAGATCGGGCTACAGCTCTGCCATAAACAGGCCTTAAGTAAAGCAGTTAAAGCTGCTCTGTGCTACTGCACAGTTCACGCTTCGCGCCTTTAGTTTTGAGTAGTCTGTCCGCACAATCCACACTACACCATCAACCCGGTTCCTCAAGTATAGTGACGTCATTGAATCGGGAAGCTTTTATGTTGTACTTTCCTATTGTTTTCAGAGAGTTGGGGTGGTATAGTGATGCTACCTCCTTGCCTTTTTCTATGATCCGCAGATTTGGACCAAACTTGTGGAAAGCAGCCTCGGCGGATCTTAAGCTATGTTTTCTGGCCAAGGTTAACGCGCAGGACTTTCTATAGATTGACACCACTTTCCAAATAGAAGAGCGCTTGTTGACAAAAGAATAATAGTTGACAATGCCGCGTATTACCGACGAAAAGTGGGTCACAATTTGTTCGTCCTCTGAGGCCGTCAACCGTTGATGGAAGGTTGCTCGGATTAAGCCCTTGGCATTCAGTTTTCCGTATCCGCGCTCTACGGCTTTGGTTAGTAAGTCCTTAATGGGCGCGATTAGTTGTGGACGTGTGATCGATCGGAGTCTAACTCGTTTGACGTCGGAGACCTCGTCAGTGCTTCTGGGTTTCACACTTCCGGTGCCATAATACGTTACTAAGGTGCCTAAGTATTTGGCTATCTCGGACTTTGCATTTATTATAGGACTCCTCTGTTCGTTTATCTCCAGTTTTAGTTTTTGCTGGAGGAACTTTTGCACGGCCTTCCGGATGTTCGGGGCTTCTTCTTTGCTACCTATAATACCTAACATAACTTCGTCTGCGTATCGGAGGTACTTGAGTCTCGCTGCGCCCTCGTGGTCCGGTTCGTGGCTAGGTTTATTCGTTCCGATCCACCTTTTGTGTTTAATATTTGTCATAGCCTGCCAGAATTGTGGATAATCTTCTAATACAGCCTTGTACTTTATGTCCAGATTTAGCCTCTTATTATAATATTCTGCCGACGCGGGGTACATACCCCTTACATTGTACTTGGGTATGAGTACGTCTTCGACGTAGCAATCCAGCGGATGTAGTAAAATATTGGCACGAAGCGGGGATATGATTGAACCCCGCGGGACTCCTTCTGTGTTGTATTGCATTCGATTGGTTGGGTTGTACACATCAACGTATCCTGCGTTGTTATGGTCGATCAAGGGGTGGCCGCCAATTCAGAACCGTACGTGACAGTTTTCCGTCCTACGGCTCCTTGCATCCGATCGAGCCAGCCTGAGGTACTTCTGTTCCCGATTCAACTTTAATTGAAAGGGTTGCGACTTAGAGACACATATTTGAATTGATTTCAGTCCAGGTTTCTCATCTTCCGTTGAAGATATATGTCTCTCCCCTTCTTTCGTCTGCGGATGCGGGGACAATTCAGCAGCATATCCCGACCACGCCGGGCCAAGCTTTTTGTCCTATCCCATCCCTGCCCACCCTGCGGTTGGCCCTTCTGAGTGTAACCTCAGAGGTGTGCAGGGTTACCCAGTTCCGGGTTTCCATGATTTCTTCTCGGACCGTAAGGCTCCCGCTCTACGCCGGAGGCGCGTTGAAAGAACGAGAAAGGACCTCTTATTCCTCTCCCTCGGGCCACTATCCGATGTTCCGGATGGCAGGGTTTCCTATTATGTATAATAGTAGGAAGCAATACCACCCCGCTTGCGAGTTGCGACGCTTCAAATGCTGCGGTTTATTAATTAGCCTTCAGAGGTGTAATACCCGCACTGTGATATTCACCCAGACAATACCAAAGGTAGGTATTGTCACGCCCTTGCTCGAGATGCTTCGTTCCCCGGCCCGCTTTGCGTTCCGTTGTTGGCACTCGACCAAAAGTTAGTGGGAAACGCACGCAAAGCGATGAGGGTTCTTCTTCCCTTTTAGACCCAGCTTCACACCATTGGATGCCACTCCAAAGGCGTGTGGGTACGCTGTTACCCCGTCTCGGGGGAGAAGGACTTTCACCTTCATGGAAACTCAGTTCGCTCACTCTATCATCCCGGTGCGGATGTATGCTGAGCAGAGCGCACAGGTATAACTCATCGTCATCCTGTGAACAGGTCACACAAGAAGCTTTCGCATAAGATCCTGCCATGCTTTAGATTGCAGTACTGGTTCCATTTCCTTAAGTAGCAAATCGTGATGTATCTTGTCAAAGTCTTTCTTAATGTCGATTTGTACAAGCCAAGTCATTGCCGTCCACGAGTATCGTAGGTCTAGTAGGGCCGTATGACAGCTTCTTCCTGGGCGGAATCCGTGGCTTGAGTCTCTGAAAATAGGCTCGAATAAGGGTTCCACCAATCCTTTAAAGGTGGATTGCACAACTTTGTCAACCGTCGAGGCAACAGAAAGGGGCCTACTACCGCCATTCGGTTTAGGAATCATAATCCGTTCGGCCGTTTTTGGAGCATAAGTTTGCCTTCTCGACTCAGAGGATAGTTTTGCAAGGCCCTTGTCAGTCATATTTGCTTTGGTTCTTCCGTCAATTCCGGGGGCTACATCTCCTCTTAGCCTTTCGTAGCCAGCCCTAAGGTTGTCTATGTTGTAGATGTCCTCATACGATACGCGACCAGTCGCAGTAGGCATCACCGGTTCAGACTCACCTTTATTGGCATTGGTTTCGCTATTCGCTTTTGCTGATTCTGCCATCCCTTCCAGCCGCGGACGCACCGCGCCTTGGAGGGGTAGCGCATTACCATCTACAGCCCTTTCCTCAGAGTATTTCACATTACGGGCATCGTCGTATGCGCGACTCAGTTTGCCCTGTGTATCCTCCGGAGTACTTATGACTGATCTGTCACCCATTTCATTTTTGGTTATACCTCGGTCCCCTGGGCTTTGGCAACTAGGTGCTAGCCGGGTCCATTGGGGTGATCCCTCGCTTTCACGTTTGAGTGTTTGTTCGTTGTTTAGGTTGTTGAGTGTATTTTTCTGCTTATTGCAGTTCCCCCCGGAGGTTTGTTCGCAGCAAGGGTTTAGTTGGGCCTTCGTGCCGCCTTCCGGGCCACCCTGGTTGGAGGGGGTAACGCTTGACCTTGATGCACTCGTGATAACCGTGCGACTAAACTCGGCCAGACCCCATGCTAGGGTTCCCTGCGATCCGTTCCCGCTACAGGTTAGGGGGCCGCCCGTGCGATGATCTGTGAACCTTCGCTGATCCAAACGCGCTCTGACGAGGCGCACACTAAAAACGTTTCCAATACCTACAGCAGCCCCCGCTAAAGCAATGGTAGCGGCTCCTGCTCCAATGTTAACCTAAGCCACTCCATTGCTGGCGCAGCTCGGCTTCCGAACCGTACGTGAGCCTACGGCCTCATACGGCTCTTCTCATATTTATGCCTCTTTGCAAGTCTCGGCCTGGTAACAGTGTTTTTTATGCATCAAATGAGGGTTTGCGTAGGTGTCCTGCTACGCCCTCCGCTTCGGGAGTAGTGTAATCCACCCCCTCTGCGAAGGAGAAAAAACGAAAGAATTACCCGACAATAGCCTCGGCACTGGTTAATAAGCCTTCCAGCACCTTTAAATAATGGCCTAAGCTCTCGCTCGGAGGCCTCCGCAGTATTTGAGTACATATCGGCCGGGACTTGCGTACGTACCTCCAATAAGCTTTTTTAAAATTTTTTCCTAGTGGTCTTTACCCTAGTGGGCCGAGTTCGGGATAAATAAAAAGCTAGCCACATGTCCATTATACAAACGGACCCAGAAAAAAGCGAAGGAAAGGAAAACGCCGGTCCCCGTGTGGGTGGACCCAATGAAGCCCCCTCTTCGTTAACCTTCAACGCCCTTTTTTCTGATCGCTACTTGGTTCGCTTGGCTTTTTTTGGGGTACGTTAGACAATAAGCCAACGAAGACAAAGAGAGAGAAGATTTTATGTTGGCTGAACAAAAAAAGGCCGACCGAGGGCGGCGGATGGGTTGCGCACTTCCATCTCACTGCAATTGCGCCATCTCCCATCAAGGGCTCTCCGGTGGTGATAATTTACTCTGTGGCCTGCCTTTGTTACGGCACGCGCCGCACAGGTATCGAGCTGCTGGCCCGTACTCTTCCACCTAACGCAGAGTGCTGCCCGCATTTTTTTTTAACCATGGTCATTCTGTCGCGAAGCCTGAGAGATCCTGGATTGTAGTCTGAACACATACAAAACGAGATACCTTTGACCAGAGCGCAGCAGCAGTGGCCTTTGGAGATTTGAATATTCTTCGAAACCCTCAATTTACATCTTTTTTTTCTTCTTCGAGATTATGAGTCTCCGAGTGGGCTTATTACAATAATTACAAGCGCGCATTTGCTTTTTGGAGAATCCTGCTATCAATGAACATGTGGCCTGGCAAAGCCTACCCTACGATCATTCGTTTGGAGTTCGGGGTAGTTACACCGTTCCCGCCTCGGATTATGTAGAAGGTCCGAGATACGAGCTAGACTTCGGGAGGTTGAACACGAACGTAGGAGGTAGTGTACGCAACTACTTCCCAGACCTCTCTTTCCGTATTCCTAGAATGCCTTGGGGCTTTAGAAATCGAGCTAATGCCAACTGTTCCTCATTCGTGGTCTAGCCCCCAGTAAGGGTTCATCATACCGAGGGTGATCGGGCACCGAAGCTTCAACTCGTTCACGAAAGTGTTCCTCTCGGTCTTCTTCCTGCGAACATTATGCTATGAATTCTGGGGTTGCCACTCCCATGTAATAATGATCGAGAGTTGGCGGGACATTACCGCGCGACAGGGATTACAGCTGCATCCGACGAGAGTTAGATTACTAAGTTCCGGCTTAGAAAGAGATATTATTTTCACCCTCCATCACTTTCAAGCTTGTAGTAGACCAACGGGTCGCGCTAATTTTGCACCTTCCAGCATAACAAATTACTTTTGTTTTGACATAAAACCATGATCATGATGAAAGGCTCGAACCATTTCTAAAAATAATTCTGGCACGAAACTAAAGTATAAAATACGAATGATTAAAAACGCCATGATTTTGGCTGCCAAAACATTAGCCTATCACCGCCCGAATAAAAAAATTACCTACTTTTAAATTCCCTCTATAATACCCTTGATCGCACTTTTAGCGGCTCTAAAAACCCCACCCTAAATTTTAGATGTGTAATGGATGGTCCAATTTCATGCCAAGACTGTTGCCGTCTTTTTTGCGATTCCTCGAGTGTTTTATGAAAGTCCGGGGACCTCCCCAAGTGCTTAACTATATTGTCGGCGTTCTGATTAACTCTCCAGTCATTAACGAGATTGTCCGCGAAACAAAATAATTAAAAGACAAGGCAAGTTAATTCAATGGCGTCTCACTACGGTAATAAAAGGTGCGTTACCCACCCCAATAATAAGTTTCTCTACACCAAATTGGAGTTTGAGCCATTCAGAGAATGGAGGGCCGAAGGACAAATGGTGTTAGTAAAAGTAGTGCCGTTCAAAAAAAAGGTACCAGTGTATTACACAAAACTTTGGGAACTCGGCCGCGATCAAGGAGGTCGTATAATAAAATGGAAGCACGAAAGAAAAGTAACTCAACCAAAGCTCGAGTTCATTAACACATAAAAAAGTCTAAGATGAATATGCATATAATACATTGAAAAAGAACCATAATCGAATCGTGCAAACCTTCCATATATATGAAGGTTTTGATGAAAAAATTGAAACATCACCCCCGAGACGATGACGCGGCGAAGCACAGGATGACATAATAATTCCGGAAGTATACACTTTGGATAATTCTAGGAAAGAACCCCAATCCACCATAAATGACGAACTCCATTACTCGGATGATAGCGCAACGCTAATGAAATAAAAATTACTAGAAGAATAAACCAATAAAAATGAAAAATAAGAAAAGAAAAAAAGACAAATAATGATAGGTAAGGCTAAGACTATCAGAAAAGGAAAGGAATACTAAACAAAACCATAGTGGCTAAGAAAAAAGCCCCGCCGGGTATTCTATGGGGAATAAGAAGGGTCGGAGTAAGCTGTGGCTTATAAATAAATGGTGGGGGGGGGTCGATTGATTTTCATGTTTATAGTTGACTTCTTTGACTCGAGGTGACAGGATTTGAACCTATAACCCTCTGCGCCCAAAGCAGATGCGCTACCAAATTGCGCTACACCTTGGCTTATTTATCCCCCAAGAATATTATTCTCTTAATGCTGGCGGATGTGATCAATCAACATAGAGAAGAAAAAAGGCGGCTAAGAACCGGGGAATAAATAGTGTTTCAGCATATGTTCGCGAAGGCCATAGTAAGGAAGGAAGGAAGGAAGGAAGGAAGGAAGGAAGGAAGGAAGGAAGGAAGGGCCCTATCTAGGTTATTCATCGTCCACACCGCAATTTAGCCATGCCATTACTATGTAATTACATTAGCCATGCCTTTACAATGTAATTACATTAGCCATGCCATTACTATGTTCCTAGATGCCTTGTCGGAGTAGGGCTCGAACCTACAACACTCAGATTATGAGGCGCGCGCGGGAGGTGACCGTGAATAATTTACCGTGGCTGGAAAATGCCCCGGCACCTTTTCCTTTGCCGTTTAAGAAAAATCTCCAGAGATGGAAGTTAGCCCCCATTCTGAAAATGTGTAAGAGAACAAAAGAAAGCTGAGAGGAGATCTCCGATCCTTCTTTTCCAAATGCGGCGGATTTATCCGTAACAAGTAACCATTTGAAGTGGCTAGCCGACGTAGCGGGCCGGTCGACATTAATCCTCTCCTGACGGGTTCGAACCTGCAATCTTCAGATCATGAGCCTGACAAGTTAACCATTAATCTATCCCGCTCACCTCATAAAGGACGAAGGTAGGAAAGCAAGACGCGAAAAACAAAAAGAAACGAAAGGAGGTTCGAATATGGTCTAATCTCTGGGATACCCCACCCAAAAATGAACAAAATCATCAAACTATTTCGAAAACTGTTTTTTAAGAGACAGTTATGAACAAAGTCGTGTTTCAATATCTTTAGTAATAATGAACTGTTTATTTATGTCATTCGTAATAGAAAGTTGTCATTCTGTTTGGCAAGATTAACCAATTATTTATGTTCTAAAATTTATTTTGTTCCTCCATCGATTTGAAAGCGTCCTTCCGGCCCCTACCCCCTTCGTTAACCCTCAACAGCCTTGCTAAATATGCTGCCTAGGCATCCATCCAAAATAGAGTGAAAAAGAGTACATTGCTTATATTATATGATTCTAGATAAGCAATTTTGTCAATTTAAGGAATTATATATGATTCCTGAGAAAATTTTGTCAATCTAAAACATATTTGCGAAAGTAAGAGCAAGCAGCCATCTCCGTCCGCTGCCCAAAACAGAGAACTGTACGTGAACGTTACCGCGCGGCTCCCAACCCCAAGTCTAGTCGAGTAGTTTTGTTTGGAAAAAAGGAAAATTTTTTTTGAGTAAGGAATACACCCCGAAGTAACCTATTCCCTCTGCTGCGTAACATTTACTTACACGAACCAAATATGGAAGTGGGTCGGTTGCAGAAAGAGCTATCGACAGGAAAAGTCACCGCACAAAACCCGATTACTCGAAGGTGCGGCGGCTTGGTAGGAGAGTCATAAAAGGACTCGGGAACGACCCAGAGGTTATGGAATGCAAAAATTGGAGGTTGTTGCGATTGGTAATAAAGCTGCGCATAACCCATCAGTGTTTTAGGGACCTGTAGTTCGTAAGGATTAAATATGCTCGCTACGCAGACGAGTCTCAGGTGTTGCGGGAGGGGGGGCAAGCGATAGCCGCCTGGCTGGAAGGTGCTGGCTCAGGTGCAGCAGTTCCTCCAATCAGATTTATAATTATCGATCCCACCCGGATAAACTGGAATGCGTCATGTCGTGTCTGACCATGCCCCTCCCTTGGAGTGCTCATTTAGATTCCAAACACCAAAAAACGCGCCGATTGTAAAGTCGGCCAAGATTAGGGCAGCAAAGAAGAGGAAAGCACACGCTCTGCGAATCCACCCACCGTAACCTCGTGGTGGCGAGGTGGGAAAGAAAGTGGCCGTCGAATTGTACTTAATAAGTGCTGGGCCGGCAAGCCTAGGAAGTTGATGGAAGTCCAGCGGGCGGCGAAAGAAACAACCACAGAAGCGGCTAAGCTGTTCCTGGAAAAATGCAAGCTTAAGCAGCAAGGGGATAATAGCTGGAGTAGTGGCAGGGAGGAGGTTTTATCCCCCTCTGTGAGAATGTACGTGGAAGCCGCTATAGATAGTAGTTTTTACCAAAGGAAATGTGTGATCCGTTTCGTCAGCTAAGTGAAGGATTGAGCGCGAAGGCGCAGGCCATAAGGAAATGTATCTGGTCTTTATGCCTTAAAAATGAAAATAGTCCGCTACCCACGGGAAGTAGGTTATATCAAAACGCCGCACTGCTGGGTAGATCCTATCTCCCCGCAGGCCCACATAGAAACAGGATTATGGACAAACTACATCAAAGGGGCTTAGTGGATTCCAGAGATAAACCCACCCACAAAAGTAAGCGTGATCTTGGACCAGGAGGACGGGGTAAGATTTCTAGCGCGGTATAGCACTAGTTAAACGTTCTGATGCTCGAAATATTAAATTTAAAAGCAGCTAGATATCAAGAATTACCGGGATTCCCAAATTATTTCCCATTTTAAAGCCTGTTGTCGAGGTAAATTTGCTAAAGGTTGAAATATTACTTTTGTTTATTTTTTTCCAAACTCCTTTACGAAGTAGAAGGGGGAGTGTCAAAGGGCAAACTCTTAAATTTTGCCGAGAGCTGGAAAGAAAAATTAAATGGGTCAAATTTACTGGGTAACTTCCCAATTCCGTCCTTTGAGAGCTCCGGAAAAATTGAAGGGGTCAAAATAACGGGTAACTTTCAGACTTTCTCCTTCGAAAACTCATCCGGAAAATAAAAATGCAATGGGTTAAAAGACTCGGGAAAACACTTTACATACATACAAAATATTCGAAGTCAAGCGCGTTGCGTCCTTGAGGTTTTTTTTGACCAATTATACGATCAATCGTATCTTAATATTCCAGGAGCCCTGCCTATTTTAGCCCCGCCTTATTTGTTGGTATTCCTGGGATTGTTGCTAGTCCTGGGAAAAGCCCTCAAATTTGCTGGTATTTAAGGAAAAGCTCTATTAATTCGTACTGGTTTTAAAAATAAAAAACCCGCCTTTTCGTATTCGCTGGTACTTCAGAAAAAAACATCTCTCACTTATTCTATCCTCCCTTCTCACAACTTGCTAATACAAAAGAAACGGGCAAGGTTTTTTATTTTCCAATGGAATTAAGGTCGAGCAGTGCTAATTGAGGTCGGTCGAGCAAGCGTATTTCTTCCCAGACCTGGGCTTTGTAAAAGTATTATAATGGCATTTTAATGCGTTTTTAGTTAGGCGGGTCCACTTTACTTTAACTCATCAAACTTTTCTTCGAAATGCGAGGTATACTATTTTATCCATCCCAGCCTTTCGGTCGAGTTTAGAAAAGGCCATACTTGGGTATAATAGAGTTGGAAATAATTCGGTGTGCAGGCACTAGAGCTACATGTACCCTTCGGAGCACGGAAAAAATTTGTAACATTACGTGTCATTGAACAAAATGACAATGAATCTTTCTCCATTTCTATTTATTCTTCAATGAAACCGCGTTCCTCTAAAGCTTGTTTGCTCTGTTTAGAGCCATAATAACTAGAATTTTTAGGGCCGAAGGCCGGGTGTCATCATAACTTTTCTTCAAAATCGGATATTCTTGGTGACAGATTACGCAACAACTAGCTCTACATTAAATTAAGATGCCTCTAAAAAGATGCTGCTTTGGTGACAAAGCGGCATCTGCTCTTACAGTTAGTATCTCGTCCAAGCCGCGCGGTAGGTGGTCTGGTATTTGGGGTTTAAATATCCGTCCCCCCACCGAACTGGTTGGATTTTCAGGAACACTCTCACATTACTGGTCATTCTCGACACGAGCTATACGTGCATAGGATCCTAGGACTCCTCCAATAGTACCATAATCCGAAAAGAAGGATGCAATAGGGGGCGGGCCTCCTCATCAGGCGATCCCCAAGAACTAAGTACTGAGATACTTCTACTCCTAGAGCAGGCGGTCTGTGAGGATTACTTGTACAGAGTCAGTGCACCCATAATTTAACAGAATGGTTTATACAATCAGCCTCTCTAAGTGTACCTTCAAATCTCGGTTCTAAATTGTGGGAAGATCCTAAGGTATGCCTAAGTATCGAATAGCTCCTAGTAGTTCTTCCACTCTCTGTTCAGTCTTTGATTAATTAAAGGCCAGCACGCCCGGCTCGTGGCCCCAAGGGCGGCGGCTTCTATGGCCCCCAATAAAGCACCTGCCCTATTTATTATAATGAGCCGCCGGCCGCCCTTAAGTAATTAATAAATTCTTGGATTGTAGAAAAGCTTTCTATCAACCGGCCATTAGTGGCGAGCTGTACGGTGTCTCGGAAGCTAACCCACTTCTATTAGCGGTACCCAACCACCCATCCCGAGAGAGCCGGAGCAGCCATTGTGGCTGGCGACCCCAGCCGCCCGGAAAGTACCGTTAAATACCAGGGGCGCTCAGCACCTGGCCCTGAATTTGTACTTTCCTAATCTCCTAGAGCATTAATGGCTCTTGAGAACTACTCAGTGATCTTCGATAGATCATTGCCGGTACCTGGTGGTGTGATTACAAAGAGCTGTCCCTTATTGGCTAGGAATGAAATAGAGCCTAAACCCAGAGGGCAATAATACCTCTGAGGAATAGGTGGTAGCTCCAGTCTATCCTACTGCGTTTATACTGTTCGAGTAAATTTAGCCCCAAGTCTGAATATTCTAAGGTCTTGTTGGCTTCGAGAAGAGTGGCCATGTCCTTTAACTTTCGGGTTATTATTTATATGCAGTTCATCATATTGAGTATAAGAAGTTCCTAACTCATTCAAGCGTTTCATGAGGTCTTGGTTTCTCATCAAATCATCCAAACTGATTATGAATTGGCCCATGTGAATCAGCAAATAGCTTTGATATAAAAAGTTTCTCAGTCATCTTTTATATATGTTTTCCTTTAAAACTGCATGACCTAATAAGTAGGCCTACCTTGTTATCAAGGCTGCTGGATTTTAGGTGGTGCCAGGCACCCGCACTATTACGAATATATATTTATTGCGGGAGCAGGATTTGAACCTGCACAATCCAGATGATGAACTTGGCGAGCCTCCATTATTCTCTTCCACACTCTTAAGGAATTAATTACCCCAGTTCCTAAGCTTGTTAGCTTACTGTACTTACTGGTTAAAGGTCCAAGGCGTTACCCATAACAACTCTTTGGATTTATCCATCTTTCCCAAAATGCTCATTGAAATCTATTTGGTTAATTTATTGATGGTGTTTGTAACTTCGTCACTGCCCAACTCTTTTTTTCAAACCCTTTTAATCCTTCGTCTTTCACCAGCGGTACTAACATCCTTGTGAATTTCATCAACTACAACCACCTACAGGCTCCTTTCCTTTGCTTTTCTCTATGTACTGTTTAACTTCGGGTAACCTGAACTCAGCGGGAAGCTACCTCGCAGCACTAATCACGTCTATGCCGAGAAAATCCTCTGGAATACTTTAATCACCATCGTAGGACTGACTTTTTCACCCTTCATTTAACCGAAAGCGAAATCCTGCTCTCTTTTTTCTAGTAGGAGATCCAAATGCGTACAAAACCTCTCTTTTAAAATCCATTCTTGAGAAAACTTGAAATGAACATCAAGTTCATTTTCTATCAAGATAAGGTGGACGATTCACTTTCAGTTTCTTAGCCGCCAAGAACCAGAAGGTTTTCCTTTTTATAGATGACATTCTTGGGGATGATTCGGGCACTGTGGCGATCTTATTAACCCTCCTGATGCAATGCCTATCGAGGTTGAACAAAAATTTTAACCATCGAAGCAAATCGCCCTCGAAGGAAACCTGGCTATTACTGGAAATGCACCTATTACTCAAGGTTCTCTAACCTTTAATGATGACAACCAACTTCCGGACACCGTCAGAAAAGCTTTAAGCAAACGCCTTAATTAGGAAATCCTCAATTTTACTCTGAAAAGGGATAGTATTCACACTCCCTCCCAACAACAACTTTTATCTTTCCCATCCTTTGCCTTTAGCATTTTAGCTAATGCTATATTCTTAAAACATCATGGTATCACTTTCCTTCATATAGCAAAACCATGGCTACTCTTTGATCATTCATCGTACCCATCCCATGACCAATATGATAAATTAGGAATTACTCTTTTTCAGAAATCCGTGGAAAAAATATCTTCATCCCAACAAAAAGTTGGGAAAGTCTAGGCTTTTTTCCCTCTCGCACACAACGGAGTAAGCACCATAAATAATTTGGCCGAGATAGAAAGGTCAATTCGGGGTCTTGAGAAAAAAAAGTATCCCTAATTCGATCGAAAAAAACATAACGTTTCGAAAAAGGCTGAACTCCCAACAAATAAATACAAAAAGAAACACTTGAAACAAGCTTGAATTCCATAGTTTTAGTACAACCCTTATAATTTGCCATTTGATCATAAAAGCAAAAGTCATTGCTGTATGAATGAAAATTAAGGCGGAGCAAGCCAGTACAGCAATTACCTTAAGGTCAAACCATAGCCTTAAGGGATAATATGGGAAAATACCTCCCCTCCCCTACCCAGTCGAGTGCCCCCGGGGCGGGCCCTAGCCTTGGTATAATTAGAAGGGTGGAAAATAATTCGTGGCCTTTAGCAAGGACACTTGAAGATGTTGCTTCATCATCTCGTAATTCTACTTGTTTATTTTTTTTTCTGGGTTAGACCTTTCGGACCCTCTCCCCCGTCCAATATTAGGTTCGAAAGGGCAGAGCTTTTGCTGTTTCGTCGCTTCTGTTCAGTAAGAGGGTAAGTTTGCGCCCAGGGGCAGCAAGCACTTTCCCCTCTTTAGTTACTGTGGCAGTGGCAAGCCGGGCTTGTGTTCGAATTTGTAATGGTTTTTACATAAGTAAGGTGGAAAAAATAAAATGCTTGCTTGTCTCAAGAAATTACTTCAAATGCTTGTATAAATAAATTACTTATTAGGAATTGAATCAGAAATATGTTTGTAACCCGGCCTCTCTCTCTTAGATATATCTGCAATAATATTTTTTTCTGGCTATTTTTTTGCAGCACCTTTAATAACTTCAGCGTAATTCTTAGCATCGAACCTATTTTTGTAGGATTGACTTCACTCACGAGAAGCGTCAACTGTGACCATTAGTGCCACATTTACCAGGTTCTGTGTAGTCCAGGCCGGGTGATTACCGTTTTTTTCTATTACGTATCTCTTTCCAAGTAGATCGTATACATCCTTCCGGGTGTTTTTTAGTAGTAGATAGGATACAATCGAAGATGCTGAAGCGTAAGCCCAAGCTAGAAAGGGTTGGTAAGATCCAAATCATGAAGGAAAAAAAAGATTAGAGTCTATATATGGTAAATCTGAAAACTTCCTCCTCCATAAGGAAATAGAACCATAAAGTATGGAACGTGTCCAATAGCGTGGTCACTGAATAAAGTTAACAACCTTCATTATTTCGAACCTAAGCCTTATTGGGGTTTAATATTAAAGATACGGAATGATTAAAGATCGCATGAGATTAACCGTATGGATGATGTGAAAGTTCCAAGATTTGTTCTGCTTGGCCGGATCTTCTCAGCCCTAACGGGCTGAGGTAACCTTAGCACTTCATAATAATTAAAAGGATAATTTTATTTTTCAAAAAATCATCCGAGGTTACCCGTGGAGGCAGGCTTCGCCCTGCTGCCCTCGCCGCCCTCCCCCTTCGATTAACCTTCGTTAACCTTTTTGCTCGATGTCTTCCTTCAATACAAAATGTGGGGGAATCTAAAGTTAGGGCTCATATCTGTGTGGGGCCGAATCCCGCATTCTCATGTCTACTGATCTTATTTGCTTGCGCTGGGCGTCTATAACCTGGCAAATCATTGTAAGATCTTCCCCGACATCAATAATGCATCTCATAAAGAAGGGTACTAGTTCACAAGCATCGGAGGCAAAAGCCCGAGTTTTAATTTATTGTAAATTCGATCTGTAAGATCTCGTCCAATCTCTTGTTCGAGGTTGTCATGGTCAGCTTCATCTAGCAGCTCCCTGCAAGGCTTATCCAAAAGTTACCCGCAAAGTTGCTCTAGGAGTTCCCTGCGAGGTTAATCTAAATGCGATCGAACCAATGCATCAAGATACACAGTGTCAAATTTCGCCGTGTCGAAATCTTTACCTTCCGAGTTTTTGCCATGGGAAGTATGAGTACGAAGAAGTAGAACACGTGGTTGATTGATAATGAGTACCTGGGAACAATAGAGCGCCCCGGTTTTTCTTAAAGCAGGCCCTTAACCCCTCGCAATATTAAGTTCGACATTGTTTTATTTCCTTCTTTTCCGAGAAGAACACAGGGATTTGAACCTCACCATGGTATTATACGGAAATAGACCCATGGGTCATCCGGAAGAACTGTTCCTGTTATATTTAGCAATGGATTTAATCAATCACAACGGTTGCTGCGAATGCTACAGCTGAAGCGGAAGCTACTGCTGATAAAGCATTATAGTCATTGCTTCTTAAATAGCCTTTGCTTACGACGTATCTGACACTTCCATTGCTACAGTTATTATAGTAGCTCTAGCTGTAGCAGTAGCCCCATCTGTAAGCTGTGGCTGTAGCTGTAGCTGCAGCCCTTGCCTCAGCAGTAGTAGTTCCAGCTGTGGCGGCCCTTACCTTAACAGTAACTCCAGCTGTAGCGGTAGCCCCATCTGTAACTGCGGCTGTAGCTGTAGTTGTAGTCCTTGCCTCAGCAGTATTGCTAGCTATGGCCTGAACAAGCTATGGCTTTTCCGAGGCTTTTATAGCTACGTTTAAAGCTATGGCTTGGAGGAAGCTTTTGAAGCTGCTATGACTTTCTCTAGAGCTACTTGTTATAGATGTGGCTTCGTCAGCAAAAATTATTGTTCTGGTGACCGCCGAAAGAACATCAAAATAAAATCCATGCTGAAAGAGCCACCCACTTCTGAACAATAAAACTTTTAAACTATAACAAGAAAGGACTACTTCAAAGCTATTTCTCAAGTTTTCCCTCCGATGGCTAGAGTAATAAGCTATGGCTATTTCGAAAAGGCTATGTCTAAGCCATGGCTTGAATAAAGCTATGGCTAGAATAAGCTTATGTGTATATCACGAACAAGTTGGCTTTTCGCCTAAAACGTCGTCGGGCTTTACTCAATTCTGGGTAGATTGCTCAGCCCAGAGAAAGCTGAGCTTTTTATCATTCTTCTTCAAGCTCGTCTTAACAAATTATAACTGGCTCAGTTCAACTGATGATGCTATGGCATAGATCACAAACAACAGACTGGCTTAGGCTATTAACGCTATAGCATAGGTGACAAACGAATTTACTTAGGCTCAAGTTCGAGAAAAAATGGAAAAGATCTCTTTTACGTACGGTACTTAGGCTCAAGTTCGGGAATGAAGAAAAAGATCTATTTTACGTATGGTTTGGAGCAACAGCATTGGGATCAGGACCGAATTAATACCAAAGAAGCTGAGTAAGACACCCAAGTGCCAATTTGCCAAAGGACAATCATCTACTGGTAGGCAATTCCCAAATGACAATCATCTACTGGTAGGCAAGAACGTTCCACGACTAAAATATGAGGACGTCAAAATAAGGAACGAAAAAGAAAAAAAATAGCAGAACAATCGATGAGAAATTCGCAGTGCAAACAACGAAGAAGAGCAGGGCGAAGCCTCAAGAGAAAAAGCACTAACAGACGAGGCCAGCCCGGGTGAAATTCATGAATAAAGATCGCGCCCCCATATACGAACTTTCAGGTTCACTTAGAGAGACAGGGGTACTTATTCTTAGGCTAAATTGAAGATGGAGTGAAGATTTTTGTTGGCTTTGCAAAGCCAAGGCTCCAATTCATGTCCTTTCTATCCACCTGGTAATTTTTGTCCTTCTAGGAAAGATTCCACCTGGGATTCGCTAATAAACTTGTCGTCCGCCCCGGCGCAACAAGGAACCAAGTCACGCTGCGCTGCCAAGCTTTGTTTATTCACCACGAACTTTACTGAAGAAACAAACCCAACGGGCGGCGGGCGGGTTTTCCCTCTGATTCCTCTCTTGTCTCTTCTATTATTCTTTCTATTTATAGTCCTATCCTTTATTCCGACGAAGCCATGCGAAGCATCGATTATCTAGATGCCGCAACGGTGTGACGCATCAATAATTATTCCTCAGCTTATTTTTCCTCAGCAAAGACAAGGAGCGATCATACAATCTTTTATTTAATTACAGCCTCCCTTTATACATAATCTTATGTCTTTATGGATTACATAATGAAGATTCTTGTAGAGGAGATTCCACTTTGCCTTCTCCAATGATACATTCTTCGGATAATACACTTACCGAAGGTTCCGAAAGTTTCGAAGGGTTTCGGAATTTTTTTTTAAATACTGAAGGGATGGAGACTTACTTTTGTGGTCCCTCCCTTCAATAGATTCAAGAGAATTAGCATTTTCTGAAAGGCACTTACTCTGTAACTCCCAGGCCGTCGGAAAATACGTTTTTGACGAAGTGACTTACCCTGCCAATTGCCCATTTACGGAGGGACTTGTTTTGCCGCCTATTTATTAGTGAATTCTTGGTGACATTCAAACGAGCCTGGTTACCATTATGAAATCAACGGGTAACCTTAGCGAAGCGAAGGATCGGAGATCGAATAATTTCCTGAGCCAAGCAAGGAATTCCTTCTCTCCCGAGCCGACGCAACCTATTTTTTACCGAGAGAACCCATTCTTACCTTTGATTTTGTGTTTTCTTTCGCTTCTTTTTCTTCTCCATCCAGAAAAAATCGACGAATCATTGAACTCTGTAAAGCAACAGCAGAGTGATATGAGTCAATCGGTCGTTTATGAAATCGATGCAGTAGATAAAAGCTCCAAAGCGTGTGAACAACAAATCGAAGAAATCTCGAGCGAGTTTACTCAAGAACGTTTCGAAAGATGTGGAGGAACGTCTAATTGAACCCGTGGGTAAGATTCGTTCTTCAGTAAAAAACGTTGAAGGAAAGGTAACGCACTGGCAATAATACGAGAGACAGGACTATAAATCGTGTAAATCCGCTGAGAAGTCGTGTTACTCACGTAAGTCCCACCCCTAGGGAGGATGTAAGGAATTACTATATAAACAAGCGAACCGCGTGTATTTCGTTTCATGACAGATCGATTGGGTGGTAACGCTTCTTTACCGAAGAGTACGTAACGCTTTACCGAATAGTAACGCCAGAACTTCTACAAGCTCAAACAAAGATGGCAAAGGTAACAATGGCGGGCGGATTTACCTCCGAGCTGCAGTGCAAAAGTAAAGATTGTCGCAAGCACTTTGGTTTATTGGAATTGCTGATGTAATCATAAGCAGATTAGCGAAGGTAGAAGTAGGTGTATCATAAACAAATTGGCAGGGTAGAAAAAAAGCAGGGATGTTATAATCGAATAAATGGGGAAGAAAAGGTTTGAAGAATCGAATGTGTGGGGATAAAAGCTAGGAGAGTTCTCAATTGCCGTCAGGCTTTATTTCTTTCTATAGATCGCTCATCAGCTCACAGAGAGCTTAGTTTTTAGTATTTTATAGCGCGCATTCTAACTAGTTATAAATAGCTCGGCCCAAAGGTTGTGTTACCATTGTGTTTCTCCGTTCGGCCCCATCAATTTACTACAAATGAACTGACTAGAGGGGCGCCGAGCTCTCTTGAGTGATAGTTGCCTACCCAATAATCAGCCCATCGATTGACTACAAACGAACTATCTCAGGGGGCCGAGCTTTCTCACCATTAACCACTTGGCCTATTCATCGATTCACTACAGATGGATTAACTAACGAGGTCGCGCGTTATCACCATTTGTTTGCTCGGTCCCAGCCATCCATCAAATATGGATGGACTAACGAACAATTTAATATAGATGGACTAACAAAAGGGCCGAGCGAGCGTATCACTGTTAGTTCGCTCGGCCACAGGCTGCTACCAAATCAACGAAGGGGCCGAGCTTTCTCACCATTATCCGCTCCGCCTATCCATTCACTACAAACGAACTAAAGGGCCGAGCGTTACTGCCACTTGCCCATCGGCTCGGCCCCACTGATGCTTGCATAGGTTACAAACATTTTCATTCTGTAGCAACGGCTATGTCTATGCTGGCTACAGCAAATTCAGGTCACAAACCAATTGGCAACGGCTCGGCTACGCCTATACTGTAGCAGATTCAGGTCACGAACCAATTGGCAACAGCTACTGATAATATAGCATATGTTACAAACAGATTGGCTAAGGCTAGGGAAGCTATAGGAAGGAGCTGGCATAGAAAAGTAAGCTATGGCTATAAGCTATGAATTGAATAAAGCTATGGCTAGTATAAGCTATAGCTTTAATAAAGCTATGTCGAGTATAAAAAAAAAGGCTATTTCATTTTTTAGCTAGCTAAAGTGTGGGTCACAAACGAGTTGGCGACTGACTATTTGCCTCAACAAATGCCAGCGGGGCTAATGTTGATTGCAGGTGTAGCTTAAGCGTTAGTTTAAATTATATCTAGAGGAGGGTTGTATTACAGTAGCTTTAGCTATGCCGAAGCGTATATATGTAGGATAACCCTTAGTTGCTTCAGCCTGAGCTAAAGGCTAAATATTAAACCCTCCGTCCGTATAACTGTAGCTTTGCCTTCGGCAAATGCTACACTAACTCTAAGGTTGTTCGGATGACGGATGTCCGCCAGTTGCTTTAGCTAGGGCTGAAGCAACTAATATATAACCCCCATCTATTTTGTGTAGCTTAAGCCTATGGGCTTAAGCTACACTAACTCTAACGTTGTTTGGATGACATATGTTTCCTTTGTCAAAGGGTTTCATTGCTTAAACTCAGACTTCGATTAAACTGGCGAATTGGCTTTTGTGTGAAAGTAAAGTTGCCAGACAAGGTGGCGAGTAAAAAATTTTAAGCCAAGTTGCAAGTCGAAGACGATAAGGTTAAGCCAAGTTGCCGATTTAAGCCTAGTAGCAAGAGCAAGTCGAAGACGATCAAGTTAAGCCAAGTGGCTGATTTGAGTCGAGTAGCAAGTTAAGCCAATCCAACCTGATTCGTTTTCATTTCATGCCCTGCCTACTAAGTGCCTTCTTCCCGTAATATTTACCAATCCACATTCACTTCACTCTACATGCTGGACTTACCACTTCCTAGGGCGTCCCGTCTTCTTTTTACTCATTGGAAAGTAAGTACTTTTGTCTTTCTTTTACAGGCCAATACTGCTGCTTACTCATCGGAAAGTACTTTTGCTTTACCAGCAAGTACGGCTGCTTGCCCCTACTATCATACTCATAAAATACGCCGGCTTTCTTTCCATGATAGATTACTTCGGCGGCACCTTCGGTGTTCCTTACACTCTTTGTGGGTAAACGTATTTCCATCCCCTCCAATGGAGCCACGAACTTGCTACCATGAAGCAATGTTCATTCTTCCTTACACATGTTGTATATTGTATTACCAAGGCGGGACGCCTCTATTCTATAAGGGAGTGTAGCTTGCTAGTAAACTCCTCCACTACCGGTAGGCGGCATACTCAATGCAATCGCTGTACGCTTTGTTATTATAGTTTAGCGTTCTCCCAACGTAGACGCAGCCCGCTCATGGAAACCAGGAAAGTTGTTGGTCTAAGGACGTAAAGTCCGGAGCCAAAGTGAGAGGTTGGTCTGTGTTGGAGCGTGATAAGCCCTCAAATATTTCAAATGCGGCTGGAGCCTAGAGCAAACGCGTTTTATCTTTCCTTATCTCAAATCGTGCCACACGTTGATGTTTTTTCTGTTGTCGATTCGAGTAGAAAACTATTGCTGCAAAAAGGTCTGAAGACGCTCTTTATCCCCCAGGCTGAGGCAGTTCCTAGTTTCGAGGATTTCGAATAATTCCGCCGCTGGCTGTTGCTTTCAGCCATTCTTCCCTGGACGGCCTCTTCCTCAGCATCAAACCACCCCCCACCCCTGCTGCATTGGTAAAGCGGGCGGATGCGTGATGAAAGAAGAAGCGTGGCCTCCTAACTAAAGGATGATAGTTCCACTCGGCGCGGTAACTGAAAAGCAGAAGTTCCTCGTCTGTTCATTCTGAGCACAATCAATCCTGTTTGCAGGGGTTCGTGCACACAGACAGATTTACGTGCAATAATCCCAGAAGCTTTAACTTCTACACGTCTCCGTTCTACAGTGCTTAAAGCACCATCAATAGGTACTCCCAACGCATTAACTACACGACCTGACATGGCCTTTCCTACTGGAACATCCACCATAGATCCAGTGCGCTTGAAATATTTCCTCCTTTAATGGGAGTATTACTAGCAAATACCGCAATTCCTACATTTCCATTTTTTGGAGTCAAAGCCGCCATTCGGCTCATTTCTTTCGCCAACAAAGATCTTCGAACCTTTCACACCGCTGCTGGCAAATTATTCAACCAGTTCCCCAGCTTGAATTTAGTTCCATCCATAAACACGTGCCATTCCATCTTCCACTGGGACCACTCGACCGATCTCATCCACTGGCAATTTGGTGTGAAAGTTGGTAATTCTTCGTTCTGATGAAGTAGATAGTTCTGCGATTTCTGCCAATTCGTGCGTGCATAAAATTGTTCGATTTCTGGTTGGTTTACCGTAAAAATAATTATTACGAAAAGGTTAGACGCCGCCGAACTTAAAACTAGAGATTGGGCAACCTTTGCAAAAATACTTTCTTTCTTCAGTATTTATTTCCCTGAAATTAAATCTCGCGAAAATATAGGGAGGGATAACCAACCTCGTGGTGGGGCGGGGCTCCGCCCCTTCAATGGACTAGGTCCAACGAGGGCGGAGCGGAAAAGTGCCAATGCTTTCTTTGATAGCTGGAAGTTCTTCAAAGGTCTGAAAAGCTGGAGGGCTTTGTACCATCCATTCGAGCGTGGTTGAATTCTGTTCAACAGCCCAAGGACTTGGAGCACACTTGTTCTCACTGGTTGGAAGAAGAAGAACCGCGACGGAGAAACGAAAAATACCTACTACAGAAGGAAGCATTGGCAGCCGAAACTACTAAGTAAAGGCATTCCATCCAGCGTAAGCATCCGGATGATCTGGAATGCAACGTGGCATATCTGCACCTATATGCATACGGAAACTAGAATCACAAATTATCGTTTAATTTTTCTGAGTGTTTCGAGAAAGTGACGGATCAGAAAGAGATCCGTATAAATTGTCACCATTGTAATCAATAAAGAAGGAAGAGAAGCCTTTTAGTATAATCGTTTGTCTCAAGATAAGCTTCTCTTGATGATGGGTAATTTATACTTAGACGTTAGGGCATATACTTTGTTCATCTTCCTCAGGGACACGACTAGAAATGGACCCCCGGGTGCCTGGGTGGATGGGAAGCAACGGGGCGGCGGAAAATCATCATGGTCGGCAAGCGCTTTCTGGTCTGGATTTTTTTCCAGGCTTGGCGGAAATAAAAAGCCAACCATCCAATCCATACTGGCAGATTATGCCATTGGGGTAACATTTACCCGCAAAATTTCCCTGAAAACGCTTTGCGTTTTCACCTTTTCGACTCTGGAAAGCGAAGGGTTTTCATCTATTCGAGCTTCTCTTCGATTTAATACTTACAAACATAGACTCAGTGCCATTTGATGACTAACTAAAAACAAGGGAGAAGGATAGAGAAAGAAAGGAGTAGGAGAAAATAAAGTAATGGCTAGTAGTAACGATTTCTCACGATCCATTGGTTTATATAAAATCCATGTTTTAGGTGTATCAAAATACATTATTTTCACCAAGCGTATGTAATAGAAGCAACTGATAACGCTAGTAACTACTCCTACTAAGGCCAGTAAGTAAGCCCCACAGCCTAAAGCGGCGAAAAACAAATAGAATTTGCTACGAGAGCCGGCTAACGGGGGTATTCCTGCGTATGAAAACATAGTAATAGACAAGGTAATAGCTGAAGTAGGATTAGTTTTGGCTAAAGCGCCTAAATCCGCTAGATATTTGAAACGGGTTTTACGCAAAGCTAAAACTGTGGCAAATGCATTGATGGTCATTAATACATAAATAAAGATACCAATTAGTAGTGATTGAATCCCTTCTATGGTTCCACACGCAAAACCAATACAAAGATAACCTACATGTCCAATAGAACTATAAGCTGAAAGTCTTTTGACTTTGTTTTGGGCCATGGCGGCCAGTGCTCCTAAGATCATAGAAGCAATGCTGCGAAGAAAGAAGAGTGGTTGCCATGTTGGAGTAGGGTGGGCAAAAGAAGAGGCCTTCCCCCAAACCGTACTTGCGCGTTTCCCCGCATACGGCTCTCCGCGACGTTCACTAGTTCAGAGAATGTTTAAAGGAAAAGTGGTGAGCTGTCGCCCTTCTACTCCCTTCCCTCATTGCGGCGGAACTGCCTGCCCGGGTACCCACCCTTACGGAGCTGATTTCCGTCCCACTGATTCATTCGTCCTGGGGAAGTAACGTCGCTTGACCCCTTCGCGGTTCAATGCTACTACGGGACATCCGTTTCCGTAGCTGTCGCCAGCCTTAGGTCATCCCACGTTTCCGTAGTTGTGTATCAGAACAAAGTTCGTTAGGACTTAAAGTAGTTTACCACTATAAGTGGTGGCTGACCAACAGAATGATCTCACGTCTCTGACTAACCCCTATGATCTCAGGTGCGTGACTATTGGTAGGCTGCTTTTTCTACTGGCATTATTTGGTCGACCAGACCGAGTTAACTACCCTCGGTTCACTTAAAAACCTAGTCCATGGAACAATATAGCTCGGGTAGCATCCTGGCTTGAGTGGTTTCACCTGTGCCTTCCTTTTCCAGCATGCTTATATTCCTTTTGGGTTTCCCCTTTTTTTCCGGGTGAGTTGGATGCTTTACATGCCGCCTGACATACATATGCATGGTACTTATCGTACGGGCACCTTCTACGTGGACGCGGCACACTCATAGAAAGTATAAATAAAAACACGTAACATATTGGCCAGAATAGCAATTTTAGGTGCAATAGAGAAGAATGCTGTAACCAGAGTGGGTGAACCCTCGTAAACATCAGGTGCCCACATATGAAAAGGAACTGCAGTGATCTTGAATAAGAAACCTACAGCTATAAATAAGATCCCCAGAAAAATACCACTAGAATGAGCACCGAACAAAGTGATTTCATATCCAGTGATAATTTTAGCTAATTCCTCAGAGTTGGTAATTCCAGTAAACCCATAAATCATAGAACAACCAAACAATAATATTCCGGAGGAGAATGCACCTAGAATGGAATATTTTAAGCCGGCTTCTGTGGAGAATTCAGAGTCTCTTTTTGACGCTGCGATCACATAAAAACATAAACTTTGAAGCTCAATAGCTAAATACATGGCAATTGAATCATGAGCCGGGATCATAAAAAGCATACTGCCGGTAGAAAGTAAAATTAATACAATAGTTTCAAAAGCATTCAAACTCTCTTGTTTGAAATGATCCAAACACATAGCAATAGTACTAGCTGTACGTAATAATAAAAAAATTTGGCAAAAATATGTAAAATTGTCTTTTATTAAAGTATTATAGAATAGATTGGCAACAGTTGGAGGTGCGCCAGCGGCAACCAATAGGATGGTTATTAGATACCGATAGGGTTCTTCCCCCCCCCGGTCAGAACCACACGTGCAAGTTTTCCTGCATATGGCTCGTTCATGATAATTTCTTCAGATTTACGGTAACTACCGGGCTTAAACCGTAGGATGTGGTGTGTCCCGCACGAACGATCCTTTTTTCGAACACTGATTTGTGTCCGGAGTAGTATGAGGCATATGCCATATTTCAGCCCTGATTCAGGGTGTATTAACTACGTCTAGACTTATTAAAGTTCGCTTTGCAATTACCAACCGTTGCACTTCGTCCTTTATTATGGGGGGCAGGCAGAGCCACCTTTTTTGCTTGAGAAAGAAGGGTTGGACACGTAGAAAGTGTCGTTGGCATGAGGAACTCCATTCGGCATTCAGTGAGCTCGGGGCGGTAATTATGCGCTGTGTTGCTTTACCAAGAGCATTACATTCACCACTTTGGGACCTACTAGCTAGAAAAAGGCTCGCTCCTCCAACCGTCCACAGAGGAGTAAGTCGCAATGCATCTTGCTCCGCGAGTCAAGCGTTTCCATCCACTTGGAGGCTAGAGCGCCTATTATGGCATGTCCAGGGCTTATGCCTAGGAAAATATCCTATTCTAGGCCCTGGTGAGCAGCTTTACTCGTCAGCCCTTGGGCACCACATCACAAAAGTAACCTATTACCGCTGTACAGGTGAGGAAGTTGGCTGTTTGGCGAGTTCCAGATAGCATATATTCCCCAGAACTCATGGGGTAGATCTCTCTCATGCCTATCCCGTTTGCTGAAGTCCTATTGTCAGTTCCTTGGCTACAATAGTAGCCAGCCTTTGGGTTAACTTTAGTTGTCTCACATGAGACTCGATCGGGCAATAATAACCCAGTCTGTCAACCTCTATTGGCATTCTCCTAATTTGCTCTATCTCATTCCGATGTCCCTTTTACATACGACGCGGCGCAGCACACCCGCTTCCGCGTGTTTCCAGAATATTGCATTATCACATACTGCCCTTTCCTCTGAGCTCTTCACGCTAAGGGGCATCGTCGTATGCTCGACCCAGTTTGTCCGGTGTAATGGTCGGAGTACATTATGGCAGGATCTGTCATCCGTACTTTCTTCGGCCAAAGCCTCGGTCTCCAAGGACTGGGCTATGCCCCACTTCTCTTCTCTGTAAGTCGATCCCTAGAGTCCATTTGGATGATCCCTAGTTTGCACGTTTGGTCGTTGACTTGCCGTTCGGGACCGTTTCTTTTTTCGCAAACCTTGTTCCTTACAGTTACTTCCGGAGGTTTGGTCGCACATGAATAGCGTTCGGACTCATGTGCCGGAAGGCACACCGGGAGGTGTTACCTTGCTCTTGTTGCGTACGATTAGCCTTGCGGCAAAACGCGAATAGTACCCATGCTTTGGTTCCCTGCGGTTTGCTGACTTCGCATTAGGTTAGGGAGTCCATCCGAGCGATTGCTTTCAACCTTCGCATTCCAAAACGCACCCTTCTAGGCGCACAACACTAAGTAAACCAAGCCAACCCACATTACGTACCAACGGTGGATAATCATATTTTTTAGAGGTACTAAATACAACTCCATAAATTAGCAAAATTAGGGTTGCGTTGATAAGAAAGATCTCCGGAAAAAGCGCTAAAAAATCATGCTCAAACATCTCTTCGAACCTCTTTTTTTTTAATCGAATCTTCCATGTTGCACTAAGTTACTTACGGAAGTATGCATACACTCTGGGAACACTTCGGGGTAAACACCCATCCAAATAACTCCAACAATGAAAGGTAAAAATATTAGAACTTCCCTTCTATCTGAATCGGAAAATTTCTGGAGGAAATTGGGTTTGAAATTACCAAAAACCACACGATTATATAGCCAAAGAGAATAAGCTGCACCTAAAATCATCCCAAGTGCTGCTAATGTGGCCACTAAGCTATTTCTTTGGAAAGCTCCTACCAGAATAAGAAATTCCCCAATAAAGCTGCTAGTACCTGGTAAACTCATATTGGCTAAAGTAAAAAATAAAGAAATGGTAGAAAAAATTGGCATGGTGCTTACTAAACCTCCATAATATTTAACAAGTCGAGTCTTATGTCGGTCATATAAAGCACCAACACGTGAGAAAAGAGCTGAAGGAACTGGTCCATGACTTAACATGAGTGAAATGCTACCTTCAATTCCCTGTACGTTTAGACTGAACATACCAATAGTCCCAAAATTCATATGGGCTACTGAAGAGTAGGCAATATTTTTCTTCAGATCAATTTGTCTTATTGTAGTCGAGGAAGTATATATAATAGCAATTACGCTTAGAGTATAAATGAAAGGAGTGAAATAGAGTGTCGCTACAGGACACATGGGTATGCTGAATCTTGAAAAACCATGGGTTCCCAATTTTGAAAGAATTCCTGCCGAGATTACAGATCCAGCCGTAGGTGCCTCTACATGAGCTTCGGGTAACCAAATATGAACTGGTACCATAGGCACTTTTACGGAAAAAGAAGCAAAAAAAGCAATCCATAGCAGGATTTGGCGCCGCTCACTAAACTCTGTGGTTAATAATATTTGTACATCGGTGGTTCCTGTTTGGAAAAAAATAAGTAAAATAGCTAAGAGCATGAAGACGGATCCAAGTAAAGTATATAAAAAAAACTGATATGCTGCTTGTATCTTTCTCTGTCTAGAACCCCATATCCCTATAATAATGGGAGAGTAAGGGATGGGCCCTCCGCTTTATCTCCCCCGGTGGGTCAGGGAAAGGGTACCCACTCCCTCCTCAGAGAACCGTACGTGGTACTCTCGCATCATACGGCTCCGTCTCGAGATAGCTGCTGATGAATTGTCTAAAGTCATATAGGATAATTACTTTAGGGTGTCTGCCCTTGGCATCATAAAATCAGCAGGCCAAAGGCCAACCTCTCAAAGATAGCATGGGAAAGCCTCCGAGAGAAGGGAGAGTTACTGCCCGAAAACGCCTAAGCCGATTAGGCAAGATGCCCGAACCTGGGCTTGATGAGTCGCTGAATGCTTGGTTGTCTTCATCGGATGCTCCCTCAGCAGTGAAGGAAGTGAAAGATTAGGAGGAGTCGTCGGGATAAAAAGAGAAGAAGTTTGATCGAATTGGAGGGCGAAGCAGTGAGATCGAGACGCCTGTTGACTACTCCAAAGGTTCCGGGAACTCCTCACCGAAGAAAATAAAGGCTCTTCTCACCCACGTAGCCCGCCTCTCGAGCGTTAGCGGCGAAGAAAGGCGGCCTCATTATTGTTTTCTCTGCTGCTTGTTTGGTTATCTCGTTGCGAAAGGTATCCTGTACTGCAGATGTTGCGACAACCTTTAGCCATCAAGCTCCGGCGGCGTTTTCTTTCGGCGGCTTTCGTCAAGGGAAACGCCAAGCGGAGAGCCGGGCGTTCTCAGAAGATAAAACGCCAAGCGTTGGATGCGAAGAAGCTAGCTTATTATCTGGGGCCTCATTACGATTTTCCAGGAGCGTTATCATCTGTGGGGAGTGTAATCAGGGGTTGTGACAACCGCCGGATTTAGATGTACCGCGTGCGCAAGCTAGTCGGAAACTCGTTCGGTAATATCTTGGTTATTTCTCATAATAAGAAAGAGAAGCACTTTCGGGGCTTCAGAGCCCTACTTCGAAGAGACCACAACAGATCCCGTTCGCGAACCCCTCTGCACTGAACACCACCAAGATAACACTAGCCAGGAAGATCAAGTGTAAGTCCGAAGGACGAGCTTTTGCCAGCGTCGTTTACGAACGAGGCTTTGATCTTCTTCCATTGCTTGGTGGAGAAGACTTGCAGCCCGATCGCCGCCCCCCCCAGCTCTTAGTTGATGGCCGAGCGGCGATGATACGCTGTTATACCGTCCTGTGGCGTGCCCGCGATGAATAGTCTGCTGCAGTGGGCTGGCGGCAACTTCTTCATTATTAGGTAAGCCCAAGATATTATACTTCCGCCGCTATTGGCAGTGAGGTTGGCGAGACCTCCCAACCCTCGGTCGTACTTTAGTAAGTTAATATAAGCCCGGGCTTGAGTGCGTGCGCAGACTTGGCTTACGAACCGTACGTGGGACCTCCCTCCGGCCGGCGGCTCTCCTCTTATTAGTGTGAGCTCCCGTCTTTCCTCACGACGAGAAGCCAGATACATATTGGATGGTGGCCTGACGCTGCGCCCTCGAATCGGAGTAAGTCAGGACCGTAGGTTCAACGCGATGTACATTACTTTACGTATGGACTCCAGCTTACCCACGATCTAGTTTGTTCAAAATTATCAGTCTTCATGTCGACTTATAGCTTGATATTGATGGAAAATCCTACCCACACGAGCATGCAACCTGCTGACAGGCCTTCTTTCTGTTGTCGGAGCTCGTGCGAAATTGCTCCGTGTTCTTCAACCAGATGTTAGGGCGTGAGCTTTACTCCGCGAGGAGCGGCACGAGCGTGGATGATTTGAATCATCGAAGACCACGGGCAACCAGGAAATGTTCAATGACAAAACCAAAATTTTAATCGCCCTAAACTTTCGTTGTTACTTCGTCCAAGAAAACGCTTGGCTTTTTCTGGAAGCGTGCGGCCTGTGTGGTCAGTACCGGATCCTTTCTCCAGGCAACGAAGCCCTGCTGCGGCCCTTCTTCATCAAGCTACGCCCTAGGCCTTGTGCTTATGTAACTTCAAAGGTTGCGACTCTTTCAGACTCGGCCCAGAAGATAAGTCGGCTGAATATTTTCAGCTATGGCAAGGGATCATACACATATATATTCGAGAACTTGCCTTATGGCCTCCCGGATGACCGTAGTAGGCCATGGCGCTACTACTACTGTGAGCGCTTTTAGTTCTCCCTCCCTTATTTGGCCGGGGCTTTAACTTTACGCACCTATTATAGGGAGGTGCAGTGAGGCCCTCCCTCTCAAACCATTCTTCGTTCCGTTTCGCCGCCCTCCAGGTATCTACCCATGTTACCAGTCTAAATTGATCCTGGCTGCCAATAGCATTTGTCCATAATTATACTCAACGGGTCGGTCTGTTTCAGCGACTCATTCTATGGCCTCGCCAATGGCTTCCCGACGGAGTTGCCCGCTGCAGCTTTGTCTCAAGACCAGTACGATTATCCCTGTCAACCCAACGCGTAGCTGACGAGTTTACGTTCACCCCGGGGCGTTGGGTACAGTTCCCCTCCCCGCCGCCCTTGTAGCCGTCACCCGAAATTCGCGCAAGTGTGTCTGCACCCCCCTAGACTTTACGAAAATTGTTTTCTCGCAGCCAAACTTCATTATCCTCCACCTAGGAGCCCCCTTCCCTGCATGTCCATACAATACTCGAGTAGGCAGAGTGAAATCTTGCGAGGTACACATTTCGAAGTACCCCCCCTAATCTCAAGAAGGTCATCTGACGGGTTCGACCAAAAATGCTATGCTTACACACAAGACTACCCTTCACCGAAAGCTTCGCGGGGACTACTTAGATTCGACCCGCCCGGTGGGGTTTACTGCACAAGACTCCTGCGGAGGGCTTTATCCCAGCGAATATCTGATGCTCAGCTCCGCACAACATAGGGATTAACACGCTCTCAGGAAAAACATAAGAAAGTAAAAGATCCAGCATGCGAAAAACAGCAATCATGATAGATTCACGAATTGGAAATGCTATCGTATATTCCTTTTTATAATTCTTGATACTGGACCAACCTACTGAAATGCAAATAGGAATTAAAAACGTGGTCAAGACCACAAAGAATGGAGAGATACCATCTATACCTATAGAAAAATTGATGTTTGAATCAGGAAGCCATCGAATGGTTTGCACAAATTGAAATTTGGCAGTAGAATTATCAAACCTTACCCAAAAAATAAGAGGATACAAAAAAGTAATCAAAGAAGTGCACAGACCAATACTTTGTATCAGTCGTATTCTTGAATCAGGGATAGCAAAAATAATAATGCTTCCTAACAAAGGGCACAAAATAAGACCACTGAGATTGGAATGAAATGGAGCTAGAGATTGTAACATAAGTGTTTACTCCTTTTTTTCCTATAAATCCCGAGCAAAACTAGAGATTTTTGCTGCGAGCAAATAACATATGTGTGAGGAAATAAAACGTCACGCCACGATAAATCCCTACTACGAATGTCTGACCGAAATTACGCCAAAGGGTTGGTTTTGTCGCCAACTCAAGTAAACTCGAAGGGAGTGGGCAAGTGTTGAAGTAATTTCATGCCAGTTTATTTGGCAGTCTTCAGACTTATAGAGAGGAAACTTCGCTGGAGCAGAAGCCAGGACCCCGATAAATTCTTCGCCGCTAGTGAAATCCTCGGGTCTACTAGTAGTAGCTTATCGATCCGTCGAAGATCCTGCCTTCTGGCGACGTGAGGATCCCGCCCCGGGTCACATAAGGAAGAAGATACAGACCATCTTTTTTTTATTCGGAGAGTGGAAATAGTTGTTTTCGGAGAGTTTTACATCTCCGAAAGTCTCTGGTAAGCAGCCAAGAGATTTCTCTAATTTGGTTTCGGAAAATAATCTTTCATTTCCAAACGTCTCTGGTATGTTTCCAAGGAACTGAAGTAGGATTTGCTGGTCTGCTGACGTAATTGTCCCGCCGTTCTGGGACTTTAAACAAAAGGTCCTACACCCAAACGAACCTATTCCCTTGAGGGTCTTCTCTCCTGACGAGAGATTACATCAACAGCTGGAGGCAGCTATTCGAGTGATTTCCTCAAAGCCTCGGTCCTTGTTGGTGTAGGAACTACTTGGGCAAAATCCCAATTGTAGTTACCCAAAACCTTGTAGCCTTCCGCAGTAAAGCATTGGCTTTGCCTAATTCGGGCGTATTGGTGGCTCTTAGTAACAGTTCGCTTACCTTTTCTCGATGGTTTTATGGCGATCTCCAAGTATTTTAAGCATTTGCTGAAAAAAATTATTCAGTTCCGATTCTTTAGCAGCTTAGTCTTCGCTACTAAAACGCGAATCTATAAAGTTACGCAAATTTACTTAGTTGTCCGTGGCATGAGTAGCAATTCTATATCCTCAGTGTTTTGTGACAATTGCGTATATTCTTCACGAGAGCACCCATGAATCTTAGATAGAATTCGTCGTTTTGATAGTGCATACACTAATCCTTTCTGTCTTTCTTTTTGCATTAGTTATTTTTGAATGTCCAATGCTTTTGGTGTTGTTTGCTATCATCGATTTTGTTTTTTACGATCCATCTTCTTTGTTTACTAATTACGAAAGAGATTTTGTACAGAATGATTCATAAAAGTTATGGATTTCGGTAAATTTTCTGGTCCGACCTGTTGAAACACATAAGAACCCCTTGTAAGGCTTTCTTGGGCTTTCCGGAACCATTCTGGGTTAATACTTTCTGGTGTATCTTCCTTAAGACCTTCCGGTGTATATTCCGCCGGGCCCTCTCCGGGCGTCATATTGCCCGGTTTCGACTTCAGCTTTTGGTAGGCCGCAATCAGTACGTTGTAGTCTGATATGATCTCTATCAGGTTCTCAAACTTCCCATTAGGTCCACGAGTAAGGTTGGTTAATTTCGCCAGGCAAGCAGCACCGGCTTCCTTTTGCGAGAAAAAGCCAGAACTACATTCCTCACTAAGGTAAAAGTCTAGGTAGTCATTATTACCACTTCCCCTTTCTGTGGCGGGTTTTCCATTCATCCCCAGATGTGTATTCCTGTCACCAGTACCATCTTTGTAGCTGTCATCCTTGCCAACCCGCCCAGCCTGAATAGTGCTCTCTAGGCCTAACCGACGTAAGTCGGTGACCACGGATTGTTCATTCCTCCCTAGGGGCTCCCTTTCACCGTTGATTCTCGGTGTACTTGAGTAGGGGCGGCAACCCGTGATGAGAATAAAAAACCCCAGTTCATAATAGGAGCGGCCATTGTCGAGATTAGTCCACCTACACTTATTAAACAAGCCACTTTCCAGACTCCGCGGCATGGCCTCTCCTGAGGAGTAGGCGGGAGTTGGATCACTGCCCAGCATAGGCGCGCCCCGGCAGACGCGAAGCGGCATCGGGTTCCAGATGCGAAGCTCCACACATCAAAGAAGGGGGACTTTCCCCCCTAAGAACCACACGTGCAAGTGCATACGGCTCAAGTGGCGAAGAAGAAGGCCCAGGCAACCAGTGTTGCCCGGGCTCCAGCGGTTATGCTATTACTAGAGTGTTCTGCCACACTGTGAGTTGCGTTTGTTGCGACTTTGCGATTGACCAATCTCCACCCGCACACTGCTTGCGGTATTGACCGCTGCTTTCGCGTGGTTGATTAAATTGAGTAGCCTGGTAATAGTGTTTTGTCAATCAAGATTTGAGTCAGCAGCGAATTTTATCTCAGCCTTTTTATTTTCTGGGTTAGCTTCCGCCTTCTTGGATCGTCTTCTTCTGCCCACTGGGCGGTATTTGATCTCACGACCAAACCTCCCTTGCCCGGGCCGCCGCCCGTGGGGCTCGCGGACGACAGGTTGACTCTCTGGCCTTGGCGATCTTGTGCTTCACTCCTTTGCCGATCGAGGCACGCAACTCAACATCGCGTCCCCAATCACATTGCTTTGTTGGCTCATTCTTCGCCGCCAGTGGAGCCGGCCCTACAATTACAGCTCTCTGTCTGGTGCGCTTTTACGAAGCGTCGTCGCACAGTTCACTAGCGTTAATAGTCTTGCCACTCCTAGCAGATGTGTATGCTGTATTATACACTTCTGTAACTGTTTCTCACGCTTCAGACCTTCTTTGTTCGTTGTCAGGAACGACTGGTGAAGGAAGTAGCAGCATACCCTCGGCTGGGATGGCGAGATGACCCAAGGGGGGCTATACGCAGCATTGTCTTATGTCCTTCGAGTCGCACGGAGTTTTAACCAATGCAACTCGCAATTTTGGCGTTTACCTTTCAATGACCAGCAATTTTTTATCCTCATTTCGAATCGTTTTCCAGACTTTTTACCAGTATGAGGTTATAGTAATCACTGCATATAAGATTCGTTTTTGAGGCAATTCAATCTCGCGTGTGTTATGCGGATGCCCCGGCCTTTGATTCTAAAAAGATTTAATCACAATACAGATTTTGGCAGTCATTCCACAAATCACGTGGTTTTTTTTAGTTTATTACGCCTTATCAGGCATAATCCTGATGGTTGGGCCGCCGGCCGCGCGCGGCTAAGCTTTGATCGTTCCACCCTGCCCAAACCTCCTTCGCTATGCCAGGGGTAAAGAGCTATGGGGTAGAGAGGAGAACGCGGAGGAAAATTTCCTCCTGCTCGCGGCGAATAAGCAAGCTCCCCCGGCTTCTTTGCAAAATTATTCTCTATTCGAACCTAATAAGGTTATCATCCTTACGTACGGGATCTCTATTTTTCGGCCCACAAAGCAGCCCCGAGAATATTCCAGGCATTTTTACAGAGATGAAGTCCCAAATCGAAATTGGAATGGTTCTCTTTTGTTCGCGACCTCCCAAATCGGGTCAAACCTGGGAGCGGGAGGGGTATTTACTCCCCCCGGGGAGGGGCGCGGCGGAGCCCAGAAAAAGACGCAAAATGAGAAAAACAAACAGGTTGCTTTTACTTTATTGTATAATAAAACATTTAGAAAACGTATGAGTCCATAAATGTCTGCGTGAGTAACTAAAATAACCAAGAGGTGAGGAAGGAAAAAACAACCTTTTTCGCTCATACTTATATAGAGCTGAGTAAAACCCGATGAATGCGGGGCATCTCGTATTTCGGAGTTCCGCCATGGATTTATTATTATTAGAAAGTCTACGGAGTTATCCATCGGGTGGCCGGAAGTAAAACGCCGCCGCCCGCCCGGCAAAAAAAACTCAGGCTTTACAGTATAACAATAGTACCATATTAGGGTGATTTTAGATCAAGATAAAACAAAACCTGCATATTGGATCAATTAATTTAGCCCACCAGGCGTCAGAGGGCGAGAGTAAGAGCAAGCGGCCATCTCCGTCCGCTGCTCAAAACAGAGAACCATACATGTTACCGCTCCCAACCCCAAGTCTAGTCGAGTAGTTTTGTTCGTCCCGTTCTACTCGCTTGACGAGGTGTACTCAGAGATCTGTGTGAGAGGCCCTCATCTGTCAAATGTTCACTCCACTTAGAACCTCCATCCAGAGAATTGGTAGGAGTGGCCCGTGGCTCGTTCATGCGCCACTCTCCTTCCCATGTACGATGATTTATGTATGACGCTTTTTTCAACTCAAAATAAAAGCTCTTGACCCTGTCAACATTGCACTAGGAGCGGCGGCTATTCATAACGTCTGTGTATCCCCATTCTGCGTAAGAAGAAAATTCAGCAGCAGTGGGCTGGCTCTTTAATATTAATTAAAGAGCCAGCCAGCCCCTTCGTTCTACTAGTCCGGCTTATGGCTAAAGCCCCCGACAAAACGTAGAGCGGGGAATGGAAAAGATATATCTTTCCTGGTAATGATATTATTAACAGAGCGGTACAACTTAAAAAACGCAAGCTAGTCACTTATTGATCGCGAAGTGATCAACCATGGCCGCCCGATGCTTGATTACTAGCGTATAATAATGTCTGAGGCCAGACCACCTGCGGTCGAGATGTTGAACATGATTCGACCACAGTGCTATGACGGGAAACTGTCATGGGTCGCGAAATACACAAACGCTTAATAATGCAATACGGTAATAATGGCCAAATTTAATTTACGAGGCTTGGTAGTAGACCATCGCTTAAGTTAAGCTAGTAAGGTGGAACAGATCAACGTGCCTCCTCCTGCCAGGGACGCAGTGATCAAGCGTGGATGACACGTAGTGTTTGTTGAATAGCCAACTTGTGCTTGTAGCTCAATCGGATAGAGCACCAAACTCCGGATTTGGGGTTTGAGAGTTCGAATCTTTCCAAGCATAGGCCTCTCAATTACATCGTACTAACTAAGAGAATACGTCTGATAAGTGTAGAGTAAGTAGTTCCAATCTACTTGCTTCGCACCTTGCTTTGGTAGAGCCGGCGGAAATAGCTCAATGGTAGAGTATAGCCTTGCCAAGGCTGAGGTTGAGGGTTCAAGTCCCTTTTTCCGCTTGAGTTGGTATGGACCGGGTCTTCCCTTGTGGTTTCACAGGTACAACAGAAAAATTATTGTCACCAGCAAAGCAGGCCGAGGGCGCAATAAGATAGTGGCCAAGCCAGAGAACCCGGCGTGGCTTGGCCACGAGGCCGCATGGAGAAACGGCAAAAAAGATAAAAGGCCGGAAAAAAAGATCTATATATCTTGTCCTAAGGACTGCGGTCTGATCCTGCTTTGGGTTTAAGGATGGTCCGGCGAATGCTCTCAACCTTCGCAGTCTGAAACGCGCTGGCGTTGGCGCTCCTTCTTGTACTCTGCGGGCCCCCAAAGAGCAAACTCATATATTCTTAGGAGATGAATAATCATAAATAATAATTATCAATCATTACTTATGATTATTCAGAATTCAGCCACAACAATTGTGGCAACGTGGCGTTTGTCATCAAATGACTCGGCACCTGCAACATTACAGCTAACCTCGTCATTCAAACCTTAGGCAACTAAGAAACAGACCCCGAGACTTCCGTCCTCCCTTTGCCTGAACATCAAAAACTGTCTTGTAGAATGGTCGAAGGTAAATATGTACTTGGATAGGGATAATTTAAGAAGCCATGTGATAAAAGGTACGGGAGTTTTACACGTGATAAAGATAATATCGAGTCTTGGTACGGAATAGACCCATAAAACGCTTTGCTCCAAGAAGAAGAAGCGCTCCACTGGGCCAACCAGGATTTTCCTCAAAGAATCGGAGATCTATCTTACACTCCCTTTTAGATCTCCGATCCTTTGTTCGTAAAGCCAACCGGTCGGCGGTGGGGCCCGCCCCTAAACATTAACTTTGAAAAATCTCTCGCAAGTGGAACCTGAATAAGGAACAACGGAGGATAATTGAGAAAAGCAGGACCGCCCTGACTGAACTCCAACATTTTAAGCCTGTCGTTCCCAGGAACAAAGTGACAGTTTCGAATGAGAAAAAAAAATGGCGAGTAGATGGAAGATCGTTGCTTCCAGCTTACATTCCCGTCCTCGACGGATACGGAAGTTGGAAGCAACGGGACACGCAGGGGATATGATGATACGGTCGCCGCCCACGACACGGATTCTGCTGCTGGACCTGTTGGATACGACAGTTCTGGTGCTGTCATCAATTGATTCCTTATATGAAATTATTTGATGACACCCCATTTGTTGACTCGCGAAAGCAAAGCCAAGTCAACGTCAACTGCGAGCCCTTTGCCTTAGTGCTGCATTGTGAGCTCGCGAGGATCGTAGATCGAAAGATTGGCTCCCTTTACAGTAACATCTCAAACTTTGACAAAGGCTATGCCTGCGAAGCGCCGCAAAGGCTCCTTCTAGTAAAGGGGTATTTGTCACTAATCGAGGGCTAACCTCATTAATTAATAATGTTTAGCTCAAAATGACCCAGAAGGAGCAGCGATAGCTATGAGATAAGTGGAGCAATCTCGCCGCCTTTCGCCCAGTACATCAATCAACTTAATACACCAACTTTGGGGTAGTCGTTTTTTGTTATCTCAGTAACGTTTCCCCCCTGGGGCTATGGAAAACCTACTATTAGTTCCTACTCAACCAATTAACCAAGGCTATAGTATAACTCTTCGCAACAACAAGACTTTAGTTTAGTAAGGGCGCCCGGAATGATGAACGGCGGCCCCGTCTCTTTATAGCCCGAGCGCAAAGGCGCGGAGGCACCGGCGGGATCCAGGTTCGAGGAAGGGTAACGAGGCCAATAGGGATGAAACGAAACTGAAAAGGAACCACTTTTCAGCCTTAGGCCTTACTATCAACTCTTGAGCACACCGATGCTAGCTTTTATTTCCGGTAAAAAGGCTTCATAACATATCCCCAGGCGCGTAGCGATGGGGGGTTTCGATAACTAGCCGCCACCGGTTATGCTAGAAGGTGCAAGATACATTGGCGCAAGTAGTACTTCTGGTTATTTAGTTTATGGCCAGCTCTTGTAGTATATATACATGGAGAGAGAGAGATTTTTGATAGATACACACTTTCGCCATCACCATGACGATCAGCCAGAAGAATCCCCCATTTCACGCCGCGTGTACACAAAACCCTGCCCACATCTCTGACGCAGGAAAACGTGCCTAGCAATAATCCGGTCATCACCAATCTTCAGGAGCATTGTATTCACTCTCCGCATCAAATCATCAAAAAATTAATCCAGTAGGAACGAGTTCGTGATTTCGGCAATTCCTGAAATATTCAAGACCAAGCCCTTCCGGTTAGTATGAAGCGCTTCGCCTATGAAATAATTCAAAAGTTTACGATCCTCTTCAGTCTTTACTCCTCCTTCCACAAGCTTAGAGGTTGCATCGTCCTTGCAAGTTTTTTACTCTCCTTCCGTGTAACCAATGGAAAAGCATCATGCATTTTCATCCTTCAATATGGTATCAAACCTTTGGGCTTTAGCATTATTTGTGTGCTTGTGCCTTCGGCGTAGCTGCTTTGGCCCTGGCCGCCGCCTTCGGCCAGTGCTAGCTGGCTTACGCCTTGGATTCGGGGCAGTACTGCGGTTTCGTCCACTGAGCAGAAGGCCTATTCTGCCCCCATCTCTGACCTTTTTTTTTCACAAAATATTTTTGAATATTTAAAAAAGGCGTCCTGACTTGTTGCTTGCAGCGAAGCGGTCCTTGAATGAAAAGGTGAAGGGGGTGGACGACCGCAGAAGAACTGAATAGAAGCAATTGCAACTGCCAAAAGCTATAGCGGGAAGCGCGGAAATAAGACAACAGCCGCAAGATTGTGCCAGCCAGCCAGGCCAGGGCCACACGTAAAGCGGAGGAGAAGGTTATAACTTCGTTCCTCTTCCCTCTCCACGAAACGCCGCGTAGCTAGTCCTCCGATAACCTTTGGTCGAGTGCTTCTTTCAAGCCGCCGCCCTTCGTTAACCTTCATCAACCTACCCCCTTCGAGAGAACCTTCATCAACCTTCCCATGGCCCCTTCGGTTAACCTTCATCAACCTTCCTTCCCCTTCAATAACCTTCAACAGCCGCCTTCCCCCTTCGGGGCACTTCGACCGGAGGGAGGAGGAATCTTAAAACCTCGACCTGGAAAAGTCGAGGTTTCAAAACCTCGGCGAGGGAGGATAGCGCGCTCTTCCTCGATCAAGGAAGAGCGCGCGTAAACTCAAATTCCTCCCGAATCTTAGATAGGTAATGCAAACCATTTCCGCGTGCGTGTATCAATCTTATTACCCTGCAAAACGATAATATTATCCCACCCAAACACGATCTAACCATTCCTCGACATTGTCGCATCTTTGATTTATACCCCGAGACACTGCACATAAGATTCATTCAGTGAAGAAATTGTTGATTGGTAGCAACTTGTTCTATTAGATTCAGCAGAAGGGTCTGAAGTTATTACTCCATTTCGAATTTGCTTCCGTAGTAGTGCGAATTTACCCGGAATGTGCAATTGCTCATTGTCAGTTTATTGGAAACAACGGCGGTTAATTTACTCTTGGCTACAGATAAAATCTTGTTGGAATGGCAACTCATCATCAACCACAGCTGTCCAAAGGTGATCATCCACGAGATATAGTTCCCTAGCCAAGCTCCTAGAAAAAAAAGTATAACGAGGTAACTTTAGTTTATAATAGCTAAATATTATAGGGAGACCAAAAGAGAAGATTGAATTTCGAAGTGCTGATCCGTAGCAGCTTTGTAGATCGATATCAACCCCCAATGAGCTAAGTACTCCGTAGGTAATTCGTTATTGCATCTATCTTCTCGCTGCACGATGGCAAATAAGCCATGAAGTCGAACATTTGTCTAGCTAGAGAAGTACTTTATGCCTGCTGGAAATAAGGCTTTGGAACTGGAAGTTGGCACTACTAAGAAACCCAGACCATCAGAGGTAGAGTTATTAATTTAATCTATTTGATTAGGAATTGACTAAAACTTTTATCAACAATAGATGTAACAAGCTAAGTAGATTCTGTATCTTTTCTCGGACGCAATAGGCCTAGCTTCCGCATAGCAAACTCCATAATGGTGTTTTTAAATGAATGTCATAACTATTGATGCTATTCTGATTAGAAATCTATTTATCTAGCCTGTGTGCAACTAAACTACCTATGGTTAATGGCATATTGTTTCCGGTTAAATGCAACTCTTGGGGTATTCCTATGATGTTGCTCTGGATCCAACGAACTGTTTTAACGATGGCCTTTAATTAGTAATATAAGGAGCGCCATGGCATCGTCCATCGCGTAGTCAACGAACAATTCCGAATGAGCTTTAAGAGCTTTTGTCATACAAGCTTTATAGTTATCCAGCTCAGACTCTTTTTTTCAACCCCTACGCTTTCAGCGAGTTCTTTAAAGCAAGCCCTTAACAACAGATAAACCTTTTCAATCTTCAACGCAAATAGTGTAGACCACATTTGAAAGTACCGCATGGCACGCTTGTTTTATTTGTAAATTAAAACAAAAAATTACAGATGTTCGTTCCGCTCCAGATCTTTAGGTGAATAAAACATTAGTAATAAATTAACTATTTCCTTCTTCGAAATCTTTAGATTTTAGAGAACCTGACCTATACAAATTTTGTCGGACATAGAGCAGAAAGTAATATTAATCTTGGAAAGAACGCAGCGTTTTTCTATTCGACTTCTAATATTGGCATTTAGGTGTTCTGTTATTGGTTACCACTGGAGTCGCATAATTGTATGCTTAACTATTTGCCATCACCATTTTATTCAGAGTCCGTTGAGAAATATAATCGTTTGCCATAATTCGTTTTTCGTTTCTTTACTTGGTCCTGGATCCGCAACCCTCTCATAAATAAATGCAATAATTTATTTCTGCGGGGTGTACTGAGGAAGTACAAAAAATTCCTAGTGACTAACCTCCCTCCAGAAGAACCCATCGGCCTAACTGAAGAAAGGACCAGGGCGTCTCATCAATGGCTGAGACGGTTATAAGCAATTGATGTGACGGAATAAATTTAACCCCCCAAAGTTAGGTTACCGTTCCCACCTCTTCCTCTACAGGGGGACGGTAACCCGTGGCTTTGGTTAGCTCTGACATAAATTACCTCAGTACCTACAAGGTAAAAGTACAGGCCCCTTTGAGTTGCGCACGTAGCGCTCCTACGAAGATAAGAAAAACAAAAAGCTCGTGAAGCAAGCTAGCAAACGAGCTTGGCGAGGAGCTGGCTTGCGCAGCGAGCCCCTCGCGAGGCTCAGGCTTGGTCGAGCCCAGTAGCCTTCCGTTCTCTGATATTATTTATGTTATCAGCCTCTGGGTAAAGGCTGATAACGGAGAAGCTGCAGTGGTTATAAGGTCATTAGATAGAACCATTTCTCACGAAAAGGCTGCATCCATCCTCTTCATTGGCTTCAGTTGTGGTTCTACGTTTAAACTGGAGCTAGTCCTTCCGGGAGCCGCAACTTCATGAGTCACCGAAAGCATAACGTTTATGTTCCAGCTGCTGCTTTGTCTCCTGCTTCATAACACAGCATAAATCATATTAGCATACCCCATGCAGCAGGCAGGCCTTAAAACGCATAATAACGACCGATTGGAACGGTTTATTAACAGTGTATGGGAATATTCTCAAAACATAGGTGATTAAGGATACGGATATTAAGGATATGCAATCACACGAGTAATCTATGCTGGAGACTTTATTTATGAGGTACAAGTCATGTCTCTGCTCTGATACGCTATATCGGCTCCGAGGCTTCCAATAGTTAAGTGTTCAAACGTTCATTATAAGCCTTTAAATAAAAGCTCGTCACTCACGCGTACGCATCTCTTTGTTCTTCCAACAAAGCACTTCATCATGCCTGTATATCAAAACTTTTCTCTGTCTTCATGTCCTACATACGTTTATCCATTCTATTGCACTTACGATCCCGGAAATCTATTGGCATATTCCGAGCCGTACAAAGCTTTGTCATTTCCATATTTAAAGCTGCCCAAAGCTCCGTCCATGCCTTTAGACATCATTTCAACCTGTTTATTCTTGAAGTTCCAGGTTATCATCTATAATTTGCTTCCAAATGCCAACTTGGTAACAAACAGAATTTACTTCTATCCCAGCATAAAGCCGGTTATCACATCCCAATGTTCTTTGGCAAAACGTAATCCATCGAGAAAAAACTCTCGGGTTTACATTCTACGTATATGTATGTCTGTAATTTGATGCAAAGTAGGAGCTATTCGAGCCTTGGAGAAGGTAACCATTGGAGTTGTCAATGTGGTTGGTTTCCCAAAAGCACTTGTTCCGTTATTTAAGAAAAAATTACTGTATAACCACAATTTCATTCTGGAATAAATTACACGAGTAAATATTCTTGCATTTATCAGTAGATCCAACACAAATGTGTTATCGATTAAAAGGATGAAGGTACAAAATACTAGAATAACAAAACAAGTCAATAGATTGATAACAGAAAGAAAATTTTCATGAAGTGTATATTTTCCATCTTTGAGTAAATAAGAACCTCTGAGAAAAAAAAACTGGAAGAAAATTATCGTTCTCAAACACGAGCTCTTTGGTAGAAAAACAGTAGACGCATTATAGGTACCAAAAACAAAAAAACGTCTTAGTACTTAGATAAAATCCAAACATCGGAAGTAATCTACTTTACCAATATGTAACAATTATGACAGCCATGGTATAAGTTGTATCTTCTTCCCCTTCTTCCTCTTCTTGCTTACCCACTAAATGAACCCCCAACGCCTAGAGGCTTCATAGCAAATAGCGCTGTGTTGGCTCTACACGTAGCAGCCGTGCTAGACAGAAAAAAATGTCACTTATTCCACCCCTCCCCTCCCCCCTATAATAAGATCAGATCACTCAATAAAACGAAGTAACACTCTCTTTTGTCTCATTATATATACTATGGCGTTTGTGGCTGCCGATCCGACGCTCCAGATAGTTCGTCCAGCTCAATTATTTATATCAACCACAGTTTTAAAGTTTTGCTTAGCCGACTGACAAATGTAGGCTACCAGACCGGGCAAGTGTACAGGATTTATAAAAAACTACGGCCACGCGCCTAGGAAGGGCGTTTGTATCTGCCTAGTCCGGACCACATTGGCCCCCCCTGGTTCGGCTAAACCGAGTCCATCAAGTCCTGTGCTGATAGGGCCTTTATCTCTTGCACGGAGTCGCAATACCAATAATAATGGGCGGAGGCCGGCTTGAGCGCCGTCACTATTATAGTAGCGCTTGCGCTCGGTTGTAGCCCTGTGCCTAAACCCCGAGGCGGGTGCCATCGAGGAGGGTCCAAGCACAATAATCCCTCCAGGTCGGGCCTCATTTTTTTGGCCTTCTACCAAGCCTACCCACGGGTTATTATTGGCTAACAAAGTTTAAAAACTGTGGCACAACTTTATTCTACTCCTGGAAACCCATGGTGTAGAAAGTGGCACTGGGTTGGCTACAGATGCAAAATAAGCTCGTCCCCCCCAAGCCATCCTTAACAACATTGAACCAAAATGCCTTACTGGTCGGAACGATCAATCTATCCAATAGTCGGTTAAATTCTCGTTCCAGGTAAAAGCAATTACAGGGCTTGTCTGAAGCGGCGGCTCTTTCTAAGAATTCCATATGGAATTTGTGCAAGTTAGCTAATGCAAATATACAAGTACAAGTTGATGCTCGAGACGCTACAAGGTAAGCCGTAAACATATTAAAGCACGTCGAGTTGGCTGGGACCGCGCTCCTCGGGTAGATTACCTACCCGTGCGTCTCCATACCCAACCGTCTTGGCATCCCAGTCTTCTGGGCGCCCGCCCGTAGCAGCACCTAAACCTCCTCGTACACGTGCATATCGTAATGACAGCAAATGTATTCTTCCAGCCTGAGCTCTTGGCCACTTGTCTTGTAAAACGGCTATATTTTTTGCCACACCTCCCATGCCTCCTCCTCCATACTATGTTAGGTCTGCCATATGCTTTGGATCCACCGGAATAATAATATTGGTCTTGTTACATGTTTTGACGTATCTATTAGCAGCGGATTTCCGTCTGGCCGGGTTGCAACGCTGGGTGGGCAGTGGCCACCATTACTGGTAAAGGTCTAACTGATTTTACCAAAGTTTTTCCCTTTTCTACCCAGGCCATCAACAATGTAATCATAGCCCACTTTGCTATGAAGAATCTCACTTAACTTTGGATTAGTCGGAACCACGATTGGAAAGCTATTCTTATAACATTGGAGACCAGTGGTATTAATCATAATGTTTCCCGTAATATATGTCGATTTGGAATAAATGTCCCTGCACCAATCACAAAGAACACCATAATACGTAAGGGCGATAGCCGCCCGCCGCCCCAATAGGTAAAGCCAGGCTTTGTTTAGCTCTATTTCTAGAAATAACTTTCTGATTGGGGATAAGGTTGTTCCTTCATCAGGTTGTTCTTTTTCACTTTCGTTCACTCCAGTATTCAATTTTTTTATTTGAATGCTGGCAAATCAATGAATTTGCCAGTATAAGCACTCTTGATTATAATCTGGCCTCTAATTCATTGGCCAAGAATGGGCGGCGGCTAATGGCAGAAAAGATAATCCATGGAAGCTATAGGAAGATATCTTCACAGAAGAATTGATGATGGTTTATTGGATCCATATTGATGTAATGTAGCCAGCTGAGGAATACTAGCGCCTACTTACCCGAATCAGAGACGAATTTAGCGGTGGTTGCAGCATTCTCTTTTCCGGTTCCCATAACACTTCGGGCGAGAGATAATACCACCTCGGGTTGTAGTTATCTGCAAAATGATCGTTGAGTCTAGCGGGATTTGGGCTTCTTTGCAAGTTTGCATATACCGCCTACATTTGTAAGTATTTATATCCGTCTGACCTAGCGGCAAAGCGAGGTCGGCGGTTGCCGCAAGGATCAAGGGTCGGACCGCCGAAGTTTCTCCGCTGGGATTACCTGGGCAATCAACTACATAACTAGAATCCATGGCGGTTATAAAGATACTTCTTCATTGTGGGTACTTTCATCAGAAGCAATCAAGACTGAGGTGCCATAGCTATAATGCCCAAGACAAGAAAGGATAGAACTAACCACAATATTTGAAAAAAGTTGGGAGGTTCCGAATATCTAGCTGCGAACCAATAACGAAGAGCACCATCCACCCATAGAGGCAATAGCCCCACCCAGTAGGTGCGTAAAAAAACAAAAAGTAGGTTTAGCTCGAGTCGTAGAAACATTTTCAGTACTTTCGTGATCATGGTTGTGCATGCCATGACTTATTAAATACGACGATGTTTCTGGGCGGGCTCATTTGCCAGATTCGCCAGAGATGGATTTGACGAATTTGGCTTCTAATTTGCCAAGAATAGGCGTAATGGCGAAATAAAAGAAAAAGCCTACTGAGGCTATTTGTCCAATAGTTACATATGGTGCTTCTACGGGTTGACATCCAATCCAACCTGAGAGTAAACAATCTGCCAAAAGCAACCAAAACAATCTTTGGTGAATAGGTCGAGAACTTGAACTACGTACATATGAAGTGTTAATAGAAGGTGAAGCCAGTAATGACACGGAAACTAGTCCTATGGCAGCTACACCCCCTAATTTGTTAGGTATACTTCGAAGAATTGCATAGATAGGTGAGAAATACCATTCTGGCACAATATGAGCCGGAGTGGACATCGGATTTGGGCAAGTAGGCCTCGGCCTCTCTCGTAGTCCGTACGTGATCCGTTAAATCATACGGCTACCAACCAAGTATTTCCTGACTTAACCACCACAACGGCCCGCAATTTAGGCAACTGTTTCAATATCTTTCTTCGCCGTGTTGAAGATCTTTTTGAGATATAGGGTATCCAGCTCTTCCACTCCAAGCAGGCCCTTGTCCTATTGCCTGGTGGTGCTCTTCACAAAAAGGCAGTCGCTTCCAATTTGCTGCCGAAAGGAGCCGCCTCGCCTATCACGTTAGCTGGTGGGTGCCTCCCCTTGCTGTCCATAATCGACGGCTCACCTTTATTAGTAGTAACCGGAGCTTTTCCCGTGGTGGATCTCCCGCCCGAGCTTCCCTTTTCGCAGTTCCAAACGCAGCATTTCAAACCGAGTGTGCTAAACCCCCGCCCGAAGTTGCTTTTCCTAAGAGGACATAAGTCTGTCGAGGTAACTTAAACTTAGGTCCTCCTCGCTCCCCAGGTATCTCCGACCCATGCTTGATAGTTCTCCTTTGGATATGAATCTAGCCAGGGGCTTGCCCTTTTCGTCGGTTATTGTTATGTCTTTTCCATATTTGGAACTAATGCGGCCTATCGAGCTAGCTTCTTTCTTAGCTAGTGTATACATTAGGCTCATTCGCATTTGGAAGTCGACGATGTTTTTAACTATGTGAAAGTTTCTAGCGCATCGATAGAAGTTGAGTATGCCTCTGGCCTTGTAACTATACCAGCTTATGATGTCTATTGCGTGTACCGTCACCGGTTGGTCCGCCGCTTTTGGTTTATTGGACTTTTCGTACACCATATCGACGTCCTTTAACCGACGCATAATTCCTTTGATGTTTGCTTCGATCGAGATGTTATTCCTTACCAGATTTCCCTGCGCTGCGACCATAGCTGCATGCTCGATCCTCTTTTCTTCCGTTGCTTCATCTTCCAGTCCGTTTCTCCAACCTGAGGCCTCCATGGCCAGGGTATGAGCCTTCTCATGATGTGTCAAGCCCTTGTACTCTTTATTTACCGCTTCCACGAATCTTTTTCTGGATTTTTGTATTTGAGGGGGAATTCCTCCTCGAGGTCCGAGGTCCTTCCATCCCTCTACCAAGCTGGTCCGGATTGCTTCTACCCACTTTCGTAAGTCGTACCCCAGCATTTCGTGGTATATATGCTGCCTACGGGTTTTGGTACCCTCGGGTTCCAGCGGGATGGCGTTTTTCCTAGATTCTGCCACGGCGCGCGCTTTCACTTGGAGTAACGCCGTCCTGCTTTGGTGTTCTGCTCTCATCTGCCTGGGTATTTCTTCTGCTTTTTTCGGAAAGAGCTCTTCGGCAAAAATATCAGCCCCCTGGGATATGTTTTCCCTCATTCGCCAGCGAAAACCCCAGTCGGTTAGAAGCGCTTCGATTCTCTTCATAACTTTGTTTCGGGTCAGCCTTTCGGAGAGCCGATCGAACTTGCTGGTCTCCAAATTGAGTCTTGCCAGCACTCGGTTTTTGTTCCGTCGGTATTTTTCCATAACCCTGGGGTATGATCTAAGCTTCTTGCTCATGGCCCTAAAAGGTTTTCCAGTGACGAACCCTAGGAACTCTACTTTGTCGCTGGTCGGGTGAGTTAGCTTATCTTTCTTTACCTCCAGGTGAAGGTTGCCCTTGATGAAGTCGTTGATCCGCTTTTGGAACCCTTGGGCTTCCGCTCTGCTGCCCCCTATTCCAACGAGATAATTGTCGGCGTACCGGATGTATCTAAGACGGCGGTAAGATTTATTATTGCCGTAGGCCGAGCTGTGTTGCTTGTGGTATTCTATCAGGGCCTCCCTCATTTTTCTGCGGGCCAGTGGGGCTCCATGTTTTTTACTGAAAACTGATCTGGTTCCGTAAGTGTTTTTTATCTGGTTGTATTCTTTCTTCGTTACAGTACGCCTTCGGCCCTGATCAAACTTGGTTTTCAGGTCCTTCACGAAGTTATCCAGTTCTGTCATGTATATGTTGAATAATAGCGGGGACAGTACACTGCCCTCGGGTACGCCCAAACCGTTAATCATCTCCCCAAATTCGCCGCCTATTATTCGACATCTGAACATCTTGTTCAGTTCGTCCGTCACTCGGCGGTCGGCTATTCTCCGCCTTATTATTCTGATTAGCTTTTTTTGGTTAAGGGAGTCATATGCCTTCCTGATGTCGTAATCCAGTATCCAGATGACTTCTCGCCACGTGCTGATTTCCTTCATGGCACTATGGACGCCTTTGCTGTGGCGGAATCCGTGGCTTCTCCCGCTGAGGATTGAAGGTATTTCCCAAACTTTTCCGTAATGCTGGGCCGAAACTTTTTCGTAGTCGGCTTTGTTGGACTGGTATTCCATGTTTTGCCCCGCTTCAAGCCTGCGGCTGAACTTTTCTTTCGCTGTTTGGTACTCTTGCTCCGGGATTTCCACCCACTTATAAGACCCCTCGTAAAAGGGCTCGATTATCCTTCTGAAGGCTTGTTGTATGATTTTGTCTTTGGGCGATGCTATGGTGAGGGGGCGTGTTCCGCCATATTTTTTGGTTATTTCGATCCTTCTTGCGGGTTTGTAAGCGTAGCGTCCTTCTCGGAGCGCCAGGCTCGCGGATGCGAACCAGTTATCACCGATACCGTCTAAGGTCTCTCTCTCATCGTCTGCGCTAGGTGTGAGGGTTCCTTGTTTGCTCTTGATCTCCAAGTATGCTTGTACTAGGTTTTCTTTCGAGGCTATGATGTCGAAGATATTGGTTATTATTCTGTCGTCGTTAATACAGGATAGTAGTGTTTCTCGGCGGATGCCGTTGCTACTATTTCTTTCTTGGTTGACCACCCTATTATCGTGGACGCTTCTTCCTTCCACTTTTCGGGGTTCCCCTGGGCTACTGCAGGAATCTCTTTCTGTAGTACCCCTCGTGTAGGTTCCTCCGACCCCCCACTTAACTTCCGTCCGGATTCTGAGCCTTGGAGCACGAACTGTGTGCCTCGCCCCCTCTGACGCCCTTTTCGGCACCCCGCCGTACCTACTCTGGAGAGAAGACTTTGTCTCTATACATGGCTCGGCCCGCATTTTACCAGCCGGATAGTTCCCTTCGGAGTGCTTCCATATTGTGTTGCGCAGTGTAACATCGATATGCTCTTCTGGTTCGTTAAGGGTGTCACGAGAATCACTACCCGCACCGGGTATATAATTGTCGGGATGCCCTAATAAATTAGGTGCATAAAAAACGAAAATGGAAAAAGAGATGGCAAATGCTACCCAACCCACTAGATCCGAGAGTAGACACGATACGGTCTTTTTACCCCGTTGGTCCCTCACAGAACCGTACATGATAGTTTCCCATCATACGGCTCCCCTTGACTTACGTGTTCTAGTCCGTTCTAGCTGGGTCCGTTTCTCTTCCTTCCCACTATGCCCACGGGGGCTTAATTATGCCCAAGGGTATTCGATTGTCGAGATCCGTTATTGTGATCTGGTTGGCATGTCATTCCTTGTGGTGCCTGCGGCAGAGCGTATTTTGTTTCCTATTTATCAAAAGCTCTGGATGGACAGCGCGCCAGCCTTTGACGCGCCTTCCCTTGGTGACTTTGTACAGAGAGGCGGCCGTCCTCTTACCTTCGACGAAGTTGGCTCGAGTGGTGCATCTCGATGTCTTGGTTCGCGCAGTCCCGGACTGAGCATCGCCATTGGTCCGTCTTACGCGTCGCGTGGATGATGAATGCTCGGCCCAATAGCGTAGGGGTGGTACAGGATTGGTTTGGATCAAGAACCCCCTAAATGATCTCCGATCCTCGCTGTTCTCCACGGAGCGCCCCTTATGATCGATCTACAACTCACCGGTCAGCTCCTTCCCGTATATTTCGATGGTTTGATAAAGAGTTTCGCGCTTTGCCGCTAGGGTGTGCAGAAATAAATACCTTAGATGGTAATCTACTCTCCTTCTGAGAGTGGGCAGGTTGTTTGAGCACTTGTAGTTTAGTAAACCCATGGCAATACCCGCATAATGTAACACGGGTTCCCTATCATCCATCCCGAGTAGCCGTGGGTTGTGACTTTGGTCTTCCCTTCTCGACAGAGCCCGCCCTTTCCAGCTCGTTCATGATTTCTTCAATTGGCGGCGCATATAGTTAGGGGGAGGGAGCACACTGTCCCGTGCGCGCCGCCCCGTCCCGCCCACCCCAAACCAACCCCAAGATTCCGGCGTGAAACGGAAATATCAAGGATTTTTTGGTCTGCAATTTGTTCTTCAAGTATACCCATTAGTCGTCCTCTGGGTATGATGTTGTAACACTCCTCGATGT